CAAGAATGGAATCACGCTCTGTAGGATTTGAACCTACGACATCGGGTTTTGGAGACCCGCGTTCTACCGAACTGAACTAAGAGCGCTTTTTATTTTAATAATAATAATCCATTTTATGTGACCCCAATACATCTTGCATGCATAAGATAATTATATAATAAAGAAGCCCTTGGCATAGAAGCTGTGAAAGAATAGGCTGCTGGAGGAAGAACCGCCCAAAAGCGGGAGAGAAGCGGAACGGGCAAGTCAGCCAGAGCTACTTTGAGGGAAGCCAGCTCCTCATCTGACTTTGAAGGTCGGTGTCGAGGAATGGCATGGTCTCCGGGAGAAAGAAAGCCAAAGGAGCGAAAGGCACACCATCCTAGGTAAGCAGCATCTTTGAAGCGGCATCTCACTCAATATACGCAATTCTCATATCTGTCTTTTCCGGCCGATTCCATGCCACTCTACTTTGGACCCTCTTGCAGGAGCTCGGACTGAGTCTAGTTTAGGTCCGGTTTGGACGTCACTTCTTCACTTTTCTGCTTTTTGGATGGGTGCTCTCCCCCGAGTGAAGGCATAAGCCGTAGACAGTCACTAGTTTGATCGCTATGCCATTCTCGGCAACGATGTGGTGATAGCTGATCGACGAGTTGCTTCGGTCTACCTTGTTGAATCATCTACATTGATTGAGGACTCGATGTCAGAATGCATTCTTCCCTGTTGTAGAAGTTTTCATCTAGTTCCTGTAGCTAGTCGTAGATGCATATTCTAGCTGCTATACAGATCGGCTATGCGAAATGGTTCCTGCTAACTTGCGAAGATAGGGAGCACTACCTTAGTCGCTTAACGGGGAGCTAGCCCTACAAGAGATAGATCTGAAACTTACTATATCCGAAAAGCGGATCCGATCCATGCCAACATAAAGACCATACCTTCCATAAACCTTCATGTGAAAGACGGCGGGTCCAGTCTCATCCCATTCCCAAGCGAACAACGCCATTCATCTCTCAAGTTCTCAGATCCGGTTTGCTGCTCGCTCAACAAATCAATCTCCTCAACTTCTGCCTACTACGCTACGATCAGCAGTAGCCGAACTGTGCGCCCCTACCCTATAGAGTCCGTCCGTTTGGCAGCAAAACATAGCGAGTGGAGTAAGTAGGATGAGGCGGCCGGAAGAGACTGAGCCCGGACGAAGCCAATCACATTGAGTTGTAGATTGACATAGTTAACCTTCAGTGCACTTCAAATAGAAAGTCAGAGTTGAAGCTGAGCGTTCACCTTAGCGGCACCTCTGACCTCAGATGCATGTGTTAAGCATATAACTAGCGAGCTAACCATACTTCGGATATCGCTCGGAGCAAGGCCAGTCGCTGGATTAATACTAAAAAACGGACCATTCCTTATCAGCTAACTTTTGGCTAAGGGACTGCCGGAAAGGATAAAGTCAACCCATGCGCCAATCGACGGTTCCGAGTTCGTTATATTAATATTTATATATATAGAAAGTTGCCGGGTTTTCACTCTGTCGGGCGATTCATCTTTGAGCTATTTTGCTTGGCCACTGCCACTAAAGAAATAGTCTTTTTTCGTTTTTACCAAGATAACAAGATAATGAGCTAGCCACAAAAGCTATCACTGAAAGAAGCCGCAGCTGGCTTAAAAAAAAAGCCTTTTCGTTGTCACCACTAACCTCGATCGATTGGAGCATCGGGTGACTGGATAGCCCAATGAAATATATAAGGTGCATCAGAGAAGATGTATCAATCATGAATAGACCAGTCGAAAAACCTCTTCCAGTGCATTCTACCGACGCAGGGGGACTGATTTATGCTGTCCATGTTGTCAGCCCATTTATTTATTGCTGCTCCTCGATCAGTTCATTGGTCTTCTTCGGCTAAGAAGATTTTCAATCAAATACGTTGTAGCTGACGAAAACACGGACCTATCTCCGGCTTACTCTCCTGATCACCGAAAGATGGACGAGGGCTTCTCTTACCTCAAAAACCCCTTTCCGTAGGTAAGGATCAACAGGATTGGTTGGGTAACTTCCCCCTGTGGATGACCCCCCTGGGGCATCATCTGATGACCGATCAATTCGGATGCCTCCCCGGTAATAAGGACCCTTGCCCCAATAGCAATGGCCAAGGCCAGACCTCCGGGGCACCCAAGTTTCAGTAAAAACGAATAAAGGGCTTTACTCCCAAGAGTAATTAAGAAAGTTGGAAAAACGCTTGAACCGAATCGAAAACTTAGAGACGACAACGCAAGCAAGAACAAAAAGATCGAAATTCTTATGGACCAATAAACAAAAAGATTTTTTTCCAACAGAAAATATAGGGACATAACAAGAGAGCAACTGGATAATGTAAAAAACATTATCAGAATATCTACCATAGGGGGACTCGTCGCTCACTTCAGAGAAAAAATTCAAATGTTAAAGGGCAAGTATCCAAGTCGTCCAGGAGGACCTCTCTAGATTAGCCTGCGTTAGTTAAGCATAACGCCTAACTAACATGATTGGGCCCTGCAGTGGTGAACCAGGCATACTACTCCCACTCATTGTCTTGTCTTTCTTCTCTTACGAAATTTCGAGTTTTTTAGGAGATCTTAGCGGCTAAAGTTGCAGATTCAATTCTAAGAAATTAGTCTTTTTTGCCACCCACTAATCTGCGACATTACACGGATATGCAAAGGTCGCTCATTCACTTCCATCCTTCTCGTTCAATCTAGTCAGGCTTCTCTTTCTCCGTAAACTGTAACATCAATTCTTACTTTCTTTTCGGATTGAAAGAACGTGATAAATGAAATTGCATCCTGTCGGGATGGATTGTATCAACACAAAATCTAACTAACTTGTTTCTCAAGCTAGAAGTCTTATATTTTTCTGGCTTCTGACTGATTAATGCTATAGTCTTCGGTAGCTCTGACTTAGACTTCTTTGCTCTTTCTTCCTTAGCAAAGAGGAACCCAAACCTATCTGAGGTCAAGCCCTGTAACTTCTAATCCTACTTCTCATACTACCTTAAGACTCAGGCTTGTACCCGCTAGCCCGTATACCTGAGAGGAGGAAGTCCGAGACTCTCCTTAGGATTTACCCGCTAACTAAATAGAATGAACTCTTCAGGACTGACGTGTAACTCTAAATCAAACAGAGTTGAGAAAAGAAGAGGCTTTCAGAGCCCATTGCTACTTCCGAAGTAACTTAGCCCGTTAAGATAGAGTTAGAGCCGGACAGAAGACGTAGCTACCAAGAGCCGGAGAGTCCCTGAGGAGAAGAGAGGACGCTTTCTCCGAGCCTATTGAGATGTTAGCTGCTAAAGGAGTTTACTAAGGCTGCAACTTCCTATGCTGCTGTAAGGCCTTGAAAAGAGTAAGAAAGACGAATCTATGCATAATTAGGAATTCAAATTAGTCTTCCTCAGGCCTTGCCTCATAAGTAGCTTCTTCTTTTCTACGTAATTTCCTCAGTAATACTGACGGTGGAAGATAAGGCTTTCGGAATTGATTATTAGGGCGATTAAAGAGGTATTGGAAAATCTTACCACGGAAGGAAGAGATAAGGAATCCCTAGCTTTTGGAAGTGAAGAAGCGGATAAAGTAGAAGAAAATCTGCTACGGCAAAAGTCAGACTTATGGGGGAAAGGAGAGAATAGGCTTTCAGATAGGTTGCTTTTCCTTCTGACTGATTAATGCTTTCGTAAGTCAATAGAAAACGGATGCTAGCATGCTCAACCTTATCATTCACAGGACGGGATTCCTAAATCCATCTTACTTGTTGCTCGGGTTATGACTTAGACTTCTTTCCTGATGCTGACTTCGTCATGCTCCAGCTTTCTAAGTCTGCTCCTTCGATTTATTAATGGCTCTAATTTCATGTTTGAGGAGTTCAGTGAGCAATCCAATTTTGGCAGTAAGACTATCAATCATGTCAACAAAGAAAACTTAGAGCTTCTCACCTCATTCTAAGGATGGGATTGCAACTAAAGAGAATGAGCTATCTCCAGATTATAGACCATTTCTCGCTTTCAGCTATCCTTTATAAAGTAGCATTTCTTTCCAGGCTTGCAACTCTCTTTCCCACCTTTTTAATAAATGCATTAAGGACTTAGAGTTAGATATAGGATGCTAGCTGGTCTGTCCTCAGGGAGGGCTTGAACCAAAATAGAAACTATAGGTTTTAAACTAATGAGATCGAAGTTTGCACCTTTTCTTTCCTCAGTAAATTCCTAGGGGGAAGAGAGTAAGGAAAGCAAAACAAACAGATAGGGATAGCTGAAAGCTAAAGTCTATTATTAAGTTTAAGTTATAGTGGAGTAAAGATAAGCCGTAGAATCGAAAGAATCGAAGAAGCTACTTGACCTTGCAGGGCTGACTATCATTCCAGATGGCGATAAAAAAGGATAGTCTCAAGTCATGCCTCTGATCTCTATTCCAGCTTCTTATCTAGGCTTCCTTACCGGGTAATCTATTCCCATTCCCAGGGCAGATATAAAAAAAAGTCAAGAAAGAAGTCTTAACGTGTTCGTGTCTTCCGAGGAATAGAAGATAAGATTCTCCTTTCCTGTATCTGCTAACTGATCAGTTGGCTCTTACTGCCTCTTCACTGACTATTCCCCGGGAAGTTAGGGACGAAGTAGCAGAAGTTGCAGCCGTAAAAGCCTTAGAAAGTAGTGCAAGGATTGACTGAAAACATCCTATATTGGAGCCCACCAATTCTTTAAAGACCTTGCTCGTAAGCCTGGGTGCTAAAACCTAAAATTCAATTTATTGAGGATGGACGGCCTGGCAACTCCTGAAGGAGAACTAGGCAGGACGATCTCCCGGAGCTCTAAATTGTTGTGGTACGGCTAGGGGTAGACGCAAGTGTGAGGTACTGCATTGGCATTCTAAGCAGTGTTTCCCGGTAGCTGAGTAAGCCCCTTCTACTCTACATTCTCAAAGCCCGTACCGAAGAGACCAGACCTTGGGAAGGCATCACTTATGCTAGAAGGCTTCACAGTCCTCCTTACTAGCAGCCCAGATCTGTTTTGTGCTCGGCTTGATGCCATCTCAGATGTCCATTCAAGTAGCCTGCCTACCCTATTTTCTCTTAGAGAAGGGGCCTAGCGTGCCAATGATTTTGCTACAACTACTGTGATTTCCACTGCTGCTCCTTCTTTTGCTACCTTGCGGAAGTCTTACTGCTAATGTCCTAAGCCCCTAAGGCCTAAGCGGGGAAGGAGGAAGAATAGCGTTCTAGTGCCCTATTTGTCTAATAATTATTAGAAAATTCCCCCATTCAATAATTCGTATTCGTAGCGTCCGATTCCATTCCTGACTAGCGGACAGAAAGAAAGCAAAAATTCCTCCTGCTCTACGATTAACTGTTCCGTTTAAGGGATTAAGGCAGTGAACTCGTTAGGACAGCCAGAAGGGCAGAGCTCTATGTTCTATTGAAAGCTGTCTCAAAAGAGCATCAAATCCTGAAAGCAGGAAAGGTCCAATTCCATGTGTTGCGCATGATTAGGGATTAGACTTAGGGAAGGACCTTCTTGCCCTAAGTAAAGGAACTTCACTGACTTTCTCGTTAGCCCCTTGGGGATTTCCTTTCAACTGATTTTGGACATGAAACTGAATGCACTCGTTAGGTTAACCCTGGGGCTGAGAAAGAGCTTGTGAGTGAGGAATGGGGCTCTCTATGAACAGAATCCGCAGCTATCTTGCTTGAATCTAGCTACCCCCAAACAAAGGAATTTTGCACTCTATACGGTATGGCTACAAACCGAATGAAGAAAGAGTTTTTTCATTTCAATAGTTCAGAAAATGTTCCAATGCTCTGTCATCTTGGTATGTCAAGACTTCCAGGATCATAACTCTCACTCTCAATCCTTGGATTTTTTCATCCTGGCATGGGACAACTTAATCACCCTAGATCACCCTCCTGCGCCTCAATAGATCCCGTTTGGACCTCGACTCACCCTATTCACAAGACCGAAAGAAGATCCTTCCTTTGGGGGCTAATCACTCTTCACTAGTTGGTTCAGAGAATGGTCAAAATGGGAATTCTTTATCGACAACCAACAAGGCCTTCCCCAACCAGAGTAAGGTAAGGGTGGGGTGCTACCGAAACTACTTAGTGAGGCTCTCTGACTAAGGACGTAGCTAGAAGATCTACTACTAGTGCTTTAGCCATAGTCTTCCTTTGTCTCTGCAGGATCTATTGATGGATCATGAGCATAAGAATAAGACAAGACTGATTATCTTAGGAATAGACTGACTGAGTTCACCTCCCAACCAAGATGAGATATGCCGCTTAAGTACCAATAGTGAGAGAGGCTGGTATCGGCTAAGTTCAGTGTAAAGCGGGTTAAGGAATCAGATTTCCATTCTTTGTTCTATAGTTCCAATGTCCAATCTTTAGGCTATCAAGCATCATATCACGCGAGACAAAAGCAGCACCCCTAATGGGTTGATCTGACCCTCTGAGTCTTCCTATCGTTCGATGGAAAGCTCGAGAAATGGCATTCCACTACTATTGTATTGGTTGGTCTTGTGTCCCATCATGGAGGTACCAACTATTCTCTTCTACACCGGTATAGCAACTAAAAGAAAGCCAATCCGGCAGTAGTAATGCTGTCTTATGAGACCACCTATCGTTTGATAGGAGCTACGAGAACAGCCATTCTGTTAGGCTTTGTTGGTGACCGAGTGTTGTTTTGCCAGTTCATAACTGACCTCTGGAACTCTTCCACCTCCGAAGGTGTCTCTAGCCGACTTAAGAGCCTACCTTTCCTTTAGAGCGATCTCCCGTGGGTACTTTCTCAATGTGACCCACGAATACCACCCACTAGGAGTGGATCAAAGAGTTGTAAACGGCAGTTCCATATCGAAGTTAGGTTGGAAGCTATTAGTGGTTAATCGATGGGAACCAACAAGAGATGTAACTCATGTACCGAAGTAGAGTTGTTAGTTTCAGTGTAGTGTACCAGTATAGCTTAGTCCTTATCTCGCTCATACCAAGAAAGAGGAATACGGCGCTTACTGGAGATAGAGCAGGAAAGGCTATGTACGGGTAAAGGTAATCGACCTATTCGCCTAGTGGCAATCTTTCACAGGAACATAGTAGGTCAGGGTACATGTGGTCTAAGACCTATTAGCGTACCAGATATAGCCAAGTAGTTGGGGAGGTTCACATCGACAGGTACAATCTCATTCCGGTAAAGGTGGTCGAACTTACGGGAGAACTACTTGGGCAAGTTGGGACAGCCTTCGAGGCTGACTTCCCCTTCTCAAGGAGGGGACTTTCTTTCCCAGGTAGAAGTAAGCGAACTACTCCTTCCCTCTGCCTTAGCCCTGCCTCCAACTGCTTCAATAGCTGCGGTTCATTTTCCTTTCCTAATGGCCCTTACTCCCACAACGTATGAAGATTATTAGGATGAATCTTCTTTCACTCCTATTAACTAGAAGGGTGAAAAAGAACTAGGTGCTGTAGGAGAGTTAGCCATTCAAGAGCGGATAAGGCTAAAAGATCAAAAGCAGGGCTTGGCTTATTCTATTCATCTGCACCACCTGACAGAGATTCGTTCACAGCCTCGTTCAGCTAGCCGGATGGATGTTCTCACCAATCAATAAGAAAGAATGGATAGCCTTTCAACAAGGGATTCAATAGCTCCTTCTTCTCTGCCCCTATACTAGTAGTTCTTCTTTTCTTCTTCAAGAAAGAATTCCGATTCTCCCGGGAGAATGAATACCACGCCGAGCTTCTGCCCGCTCTAGACTCTTCGTACTGCTAAGGCCCGGGGAGCGGTGCGGAGCGGAAAGGCAGAAGGTAGGTAAGCTGGTGCCAAAAAGGCAAAGAGAGGATCTCTAAGAGGAATTGGAGCTGAGTCGTTCAAAGAAAGAAAGAAGAATTTCATTGCCTCCACCCGCCTAGGAGAATACCAAGCTAGCTACCTTAGGAAGGGAAAGCGAAGCAGAAAAAGCATTTGAAGAAGAGAGAAGACGAGCCGACACCCAGAGGATAATCTGGCATCGGCAAGGGACCGGGAAGGGCCTAGCCCAATTGAGGGAGAACGAGCTATCAACCTCTCTCTCACCCAGATCGGCAAAGATTGGTCTTACGCAGACACCTACCCAATCTAGACATTTGATTGATCAGGCTTTGACGACTTGACTTGAATGCCTTAGCCCATAGGAAAATCAATACAAGGAAAGGAATGAGCTGGCGGAGGAAGTTAAGTTAATTAATCCGAAGAGGTTGTTTGCAATAACCGGTGTTGATGGCTTTGTTGTCGATTCCCCTGTTGGTGTTATTGAATCAACAGCTGTTGAATAACCTGTGTTTGCAAAAAAAGCTGTGATCCCAGGAAGGTGAATAAGCAGCGCATCGAGAGTAGGTAAGTGTTCCATTAGGGGATCTCGGAGGAAGAGATGTGGACATGAATCTTACTCTAAAAGGGCTTACAAGCAAGCTCGAATCAAATAAGCTTTTGCACGTTAATCACTAGCAGAAAGAAGATAGACCCATACATGCACACTATAGGTAGGAAGGACGACCACATCTTCACTTGACTTCAAGCAGGAAGTAGACCGGCCGTCTGAAGCCTTTAAGAGTAGAAAGAAGGTTGAGGCTGATTGGAGCCCCGCCTGACTTCTCTATTGATCTGACCGGCTCGATTGAGACAGAGAGTAAAGGTGCGGCTAAAAGGCTGAGTCCGAGACTGGGAGAAGAACTTGCAAGAAATGCAGACTTCGCTCCGCACCTTTAGGTAAAGATCCCCAATGTCCAATCTTCCTTTTATGGAGATATTCTTTTATGTAACTTCCGGTAAGAAAGGGGATAGATTATCGAAAAAAAGATGTGCGCACGAGAGGATTCTAACTTTCATACATAGAAGAATGATTGGCAAAGCACTCGAACAAAGCCCTTAGCTTCTAACTTCATTCATTCGAAAGGTCGCTGGAATTTAGTTAGGAGCAAATCCGTCACTGGACGAGGAAGGAAAGGGAAGGAAGATATGTACAAGAGAAAAAGTATATTAGAAAGCGTTAACAAGACTATCAGACCAAGAACAGAACTGCTGGAGGAACAACTACCTAAGGCTGAAAATGACATAGAATAAGTGGAATCTCATGCACACTTTGAGGGAGGTGGTTAACCGGTGCTTAGAGAACTACCAGGGATGCCGATAGACCAAGGGAATGGGTACGTTGGTTACCCTGGGCAGAATAGTGGTACAATACCACTTATCATTCGGCAACCAAACAAAGACCGTTTGAAGTGGTATATAGGCAGGCGCCCACCGCCTCTAATTACGTCCTATACTCCTTAGTCCAACAAAGTGCATCAAGTTGATTGCGACTTACGCTAGGGATTGTGTTTTGCAATTTTGAAAGGAGAATTTGCATGGAGCTCACAGGCCCGGACCCTCTAAGTATGGGGAGTGCCACTACTGCTTTCATTGTTCTACTATTGAGTGCAAGTCTCGCTCATTGAATTGCCGCGGTGGCCTCAAGTGCTGATTTTCATTTCTTCGTTGAACGTTCCGGTTTTGGTAAGCGGTTTGACTGCTTTCCTTGAGAAGGTGGTAGATTGTGGCTAACACTATTCCGAATCGGTGTCCCTGGTCCGTGGAGCGAGCCTCTTTGATACCCTCTCGCCCTTACATACAACGTATTTGAGTGCTTAGTAATACGAGACGTTGTGAAGAGTCGAGTCAACAAGAGGAATCAGAGCTTCTCCCTCTGGTCACTTCGATACTTTGAGAACAGCGAGAGCAGAATCCGAATCAGACTTTCAGATGTCACTTGCTTTCCTTCCTAACTAAAAAAATGACCTTTTGCCTTCTGCTCCTAGTCCGCTTTCTAATAAGATAATATCGCTTTGTCATTAAATTCTTCCAATTCTCCTGTCCTGCTAAAATGCCAAAACAAAGACGAATTCAGTCGCTAAGGGCTCGCTGCCTTAAGGTATGCCTTTAGCCCTAGTCCTAAGCAACCCGGAACCACCACGAACAGCGGAGTAAGCTCTCACGACGGCCTTCCTTTCTTCGGCATTCATTCGTCTCAAAAGAATCTTGGGCTACGCTCCTTGCGACTACGGGTTAGATAAGAAATCCTCCTTCTAGGTCGTCTAAGGCACTAAGATCTATTTCTTTCATACCACCAGGAAGCCTAGCTACTTTCTTTATCGGTGACTTAACTAAGAAAACTTTCGCTAGCAATTCTTTTTCACAGCTTCAGTAATAGCCGGCACTCCTAAAGCAGTTAACCAGATGTGGGATCTTTCCCAATATCCTCTACGCCTACTTCTCTTCCGAATCCAAGACTTGGTTCAAACTTTCAAGCAGTCAATCAAGCAGCACTGACCGCTATTCCATAGATAGCATAGAGTTATTACACAGCGGCCTTATATAATAGGCTAGCGTCACTATAAAAGCTGGATTTCCCCGTGGGAGAAGTTGAATCGGAATCTCTGTCACTCAAATTCTTTGCCTTCGCCCCTTGAATCTATCTATCTATTCCGGCTACAGAGCAAGGTAGATGCCTCTAAGAAAGACTTGGAGTTCGAAGTAGCATGGATCTAATGAGCTATTCCTCGCATCTCCTCTTTTATTTAATAAGGCAATTTCCACTAATCCTCTCGCTTTGCTCGAAACCTAAAGGTCCTCATCGCTGTCCTGAGCCTGATTTTGATACAGATTTTCTTATAGGAATCCCGGGAATAAAAGCTATTCTTCTTAGCAGTTGAAGAAGTGAATGGCCCGGTCCGAGAATACTAAGCTGACTTGAAGTCCTCCCTTATAGTCTCAATTCTTACAAGAGATGCGGATTATGTAGCAAATGCCGCTGATGCGTAACACATCTTTTGTGGACAGCTTTCCTTGAGCAGATAGGACACAGCGCCGTCAACAGACATACTCGCGAAGAACTACCTACCCTGGGGGAACTGAACGCTGGCATGAGGAAAGCTTTCTACTTCTCAGTAACATTCCGGAACATCTTTTAATTTAAGAAGTTGCAGAGTTTCGCTCGACAAACAAGTATAGCAAGTATGGAAACAAGTATGTAGAGGTTTTTCCAACATCAGAATCAGAATAAGAATCTGGTTACCAGTTCCGATCGAATTTCTTTAGGAGTCTTAGCCCTCTATACAGGAAAGGAGGGTAACTAAAAGCTAGTAGCTATAGTTTTTTTTTTTCAATTCCGAAGCGAAACCTAGCGTCTCCTGATAACACTCTATCCCTTTAATCCATTCTTTTGTTGGGGGTCTGGGACTTATTACGGGCCGCTCTGTCATTGTCTGATTTTTGGTTGTCTGATCACAGTCGAAATTATGTATCTACTTATCGGTAGTTCCGTAGCAGGTTTTTTCGGACGTTTTCTAGGATCAGAAGGAACCGCTATTATGACCACTACGTGCGTTCTTTGTTCCATATTTTTGATCCTTCTGTTTCGTTGTTATCGTTTTAGTTTAAATCATAAACTAAGACTTGTTCTATTTTATTGTTTGATTTTTTCGATATCTTTCTTAGGATCTTTGATCCGGATCTACCTTTTTTCTCGCGTAGGTCTGGATTTTACCAACTTATTCCCAATAGTCTTGAGTGTGGGGGCGGGGCAGGCACTTCCTCTGCCATCACCATCCGATTCATCCAGTGAGTCCTTGTGCAGTGGGTCGTGGATTCTAAATTATTATGGAAACCCGGGGGAGGCATCTTCTTCTCTACCTAACCTGGCTGCACCACAGACTGTTCAGCAAAATGTGGAGGGTTCTGCCCCGGGGCGCTAAGGCTATTTATCGTATGCAGTGAGACCCTTCCTTCGAGCGGAAGGCGCCGGACCTTCTGCCCCCTATGCGCCTCAACCGGATCTGGGTGGGGTTGAGCAGCCCGCCCTACCACCCGCTGAAGTGGACCCAACCACAGATGACACCCAGGTTATGGAAAGCTACAAAAGGGAGATTCGCACTAGAATTTGCACACTAGTGCAACAAGAATGCGAGAAAAAAGGAGGGGCTAAAAATCTTTCCCCTTTTTTTTCGACTCGCATGAGGTATACGACGAAATCGCGGGCCTCATTATGGTCGAGCTGGACCTGGGCCCGGGAGATCTGGTAAATCTGGCGGATCTCCCGGACTGGAGATTTCCATCTTTCGAGGAGGAGGAGCACATAAGATCCTTCATCAGGGTGAAGCTCCAGGAATGGTCAAGGAATTGAAAAGAAATATATTTCTTTTCATAAAGCGAGATGACCGAGTTCCTTCGACATGCTTTTTCCAATTCTTTCTTTGTTGGTAAACCCAACCAGCGATTGACAACAAACAAGTCTTTCCTCTTGTTGGGGGGAGCAGAATTCTCACGATAGGAAAAATAAAAATGAGGAACCAACGATTCTCTCTTCTTAAACAACCGATATCCTCCACACTTAATCAACATTTGATAGATTATCCAACCCCGAGCAATCTTAGTTATTGGTGGGGCTTCGGTTCGTTAGCTGGTATTTGTTTAGTCATTCAGATAGTGACTGGCGTTTTTTTAGCTATGCATTACACACCTCATGTGGATCTAGCTTTCAACAGCGTAGAACACGTTATGAGAGATGTTGAAGGGGGCTGGTTGCTCCGTTATATGCATGCTAATGGGGCAAGTATGTTTCTCATTGTGGTTCACCTTCATATTTTTCGTGGTCTATATCATGCGAGTTATAGCAGTCCTAGGGAATTTGTTCGGTGTCTCGGAGTTGTAATCTTCCTATTAATGATTGTGACAGCTTTTACAGGATACGTACCACCTTGGGGTCAGATGAGCTTTTGGGGAGCTACTGTAATTACAAGCTTAGCTAGCGCCATACCGGTAGTAGGAGATACCATAGTTACTTGGCTTTGGGGTGGTTTCTCCGTGGACAATGCCACCTTAAATCGTTTTTTTAGTCTTCATCATTTACTCCCCTTTATTTTAGTGGGCGCCAGTCTTCTTCATCTGGCCGCATTGCATCAATATGGATCAAATAATCCATTGGGTGTACATTCAGAGATGGATCAAATTTCTTTTTACCCTTATTTTTATGTAAAGGATCTAGTAGGTTGGGTAGCTTTTGCTATCTTTTTTTCCATTTGGATTTTTTATGCTCCTAATGTTTTGGGGCATCCCGACAATTATATACCTGCTAATCCGATGCCCACCCCGCCTCATATTGTGCCGGAATGGTATTTCCTACCGATCCATGCCATTCTTCGTAGTATACCTGACAAATCGGGAGGTGTAGCCGCAATAGCACCAGTTTTTATATGTCTGTTGGCTTTACCTTTTTTTAAAAGTATGTATGTGCGTAGTTCAAGTTTTCGCCCGATTCACCAAGGAATATTTTGGTTGCTTTTGGCGGATCGCTTACTACTAGGTTGGATCGGATGTCAACCTGTGGAGGCACCTTTTGTTACTATTGGACAAATTCCTCCTTTAGTTTTCTTCTTGTTCTTTGCCATAACGCCCATTCCGGGACGAGTTGGAAGAGGAATTCCTAATTCTTACACGGATGAGACTGATCACACCTGATCGGTGAAAAATTATGACACCAATCATTTACGTATTACACCAAGAATTAATTGACAAGCGCATACCTTTTTTTGTTGGCTATTTTTTTATAGCTTAGATAGGGCAAAGATTTTTAAAATTTTAAATAAAGATAAAGGCGAAGAAGAATCATCGTGCTAATAGACTTACCGCTCATACAGCTCCCAGCCAACAAGCAGTTAGCCTTCTTTTCCAAGGAATTCAAATGTGGATGACTGGACATCAGCAATAACTGGAGCCGAGCTTTCACAAAAACATACGAACGAACCCACCCTATCATTTAAGGGGTACTAAAATCAACGTGTCAATCATCAGAATAGTTTAGAACTCGAGATGGGATGAATACCCGTTGTTAGAGTTAGATTATCCGCGGCTCTTGGTCTTGGAGGTGTTACCGGCGCTATTGAATCAGGTCTGTCTGTAGTAACCAATTCCTTTCCTGGCTTCACTCTATGCCTTCCTGGTGGGTGACTGCTTTCTTTGCCTATCCACTGTTGGAGGAATAATAGCATTTGAAATGGAATCATCATAAGCTGCTATTTTTTCTCCGGCTATTGAGCCAAGTGGGACAGAATGAACTCTTACTGTTCTCGTAACCGGTGCCGAAAGCCAGAGCTGACTTTCACGAATCAAGCCCGGTAAGGTGAACTGAGGGACCTCTTTAATTCGTAGCACGACATGACATAAGCTACTTCTGGACAGGCAATATCTTCTCTCTTTCCAATGGTCCTAGTTCAGTTAGCCATAGCATAGTGAATCCGGACACAGAGCAATAGCGGTTCAAAGACACATGGTATGAGCTAGCGGCGATACATAATGGAATAGAGGATAGCGCGTGAAGTACGGGAGTAGGGGACTTCTTTATTCTCATAATAAAAAGGGCAAGAGCTAAAGATGGCACGGGATAGTCGCTCTTTCAGATAATGCGATAGCGCCTTGATCGAGCCACGAGGCGAAGGTTAGCACGGTTGAGTACACTTATTCCAGCTAACGGCTAAACCATAGAATAGTCATAGTAGTAGGCACAGTCTACCTCTCCCTCGGCAGCTAGGCATAGTTCAAATAGGCATATCTAAGATAGGCCTTCTTCTCTTCTGGCAATATCAACATGGCATCTCAGGCAGGCTGTCACTTCTTTCGGATGCAAGATGAGATGGAGGGCTGTTTGGTAAATCAATGATGAGGGATAGCGCAATAAGTAGCCTTAGCGCATAGCGCATCCGACAGCCAGCCCTACCCTGGTAGTGGAAGTGGATGAAACGTCAGGAGGCAGTGAAGAAAGCACTAGAGGTAGGCTGCTCTATACCTTATTTCTAAATATGTGATTTTTCGCTCTTAGCAGATAGGATGCTTTCGATTCCTTAGCAGAGCTAATTCGATCTTCTCCTTTCTCTGGGTACGGTACAAAGAAGACCAAATGGATAGAACAATCCTCAGACCCAATCGACACAGTACCGAGCCAGAGCAGTCTAAGACGGGACAAGAGACTCTTTGTTCACAGCTTCACATCCTACTGCCAAGCTCAAAGCTTAAAGGCTAAGATCACATAACTACTGTAAAGCGAAAGGCGAAAGAAGTGGCTTAGCTTAACTTAACCTCTTCATAGACACATGGGCGATCCAAGGATTTAGGTTCAAATCAAATCCATCTCCCCTTCGAACTTCGGATTCGTTCAAAGAGAAAGAGTAGTACTTGCTATTTATTTTTCCCTCTCGCCGCGTTCAAGCTGCTAGTCGAACTAGAGCCTTATTACCGTTCCTGACCCAATCCAACTCGGATCAGTTGGCAAATCGAACCCCACGGACGGGTACTTTACTAAAAAAAGGATCCCTAAAATCATACTTGATAAGGCCGAACCAGACCTGAATCTTTTAAGCTTTTACTACGCTATGGGCAGACTTACTCTAGGTACACAGAAAGACCAAGCTAAGCCAATCTCACGCCGAAACAGGGAAATTCTAGCCCTTGAAAGCAGCCCACTTCGTCCCTCTATCCCGGAGTTACCTTAGCTTAAGGAGCTCATCTAACTAAAATAAATTCCACGATTCAATCTTTCTTGTGAAACGTTCATATTAACATCTTAAGGGGGATGCGAGTAAGAAGTTCTTTCCTTCTCTTCTAGTATAGGCCGCAGGGATCACTTTAGGAGCTCGCAACGTTGAGTTTTATTCCCAGTTGATCCTTCCTAATCCATATGAAGTTAGGTTTGCTACTTCCCTCAGTGGGGATAAGGAATTTCAAAAAAGAAAACCCGAATGAAATGGGATTTTTCCTATCTAAAATAGGGCTTAGAACCAGCCTTATAGATAGACCATTTTTCTTTAAAGAAAGTCCTGATTTACATAAATTTGAGTTTTTTTCAATTCTTCAAATAAAATACTTCCTGCCAGGCTTTCTGTGCTAATCCGCATTGCTTTCAAGCTTTAGGAGAAATTTCTAATGGAACGAGCCTTAGTTCGGTTCTGGTGCTCAATCTAGTAATAGTACGGGCAGGGCCAATTTGTAGGGAAACCCGAGTTCAACTAGAGTAGCGAACCTGGAAAGCTTCGTAGTTAGCCAGGAAAGCTGGAGTAGAACGCAAACTGGATAAGCGAATAAAGTCATTTTTTCACGAATTCTAGGCGGTTGTAGAGGGATTAAGCATTCCTTTGAACGCAATGAGAAGATCTAGGGTAGAAAGTAGCTCCCCAGTAGCTCAAAGAAAGTCTCGTCCCGACCTGGGGTTGGCTTGAGAAAGAGAGTCTCGCCGGTTGTTAACAAAGCGGCATGCAAGGAAGCAAAGATGAACCGGCTTGGGGGAATAAAGAATATGAATTGGAGGGTGGGTCCTTAACACCAAACTACCTTCTCTTCTAATCCTGCTACGAAATATCGATTTTCAGGCGGTAAGGTTTTGAGCAAATCAAGTAAGCGAGTACCTGTATCCGTCCCTGCTGTCGCTGGTGATGAAGTAGTGGGAGTAAGAAAGGGTTAGTGAATGAAATTTCCTTCAAACCTGTCAGTGTGAAATCAAGCTTCATAGTCAACAGAGTCAAACGGTGAAACGAAATCTCTTTCATTGCCTTGGGACCGGCCTTCAAAGAAAGATCTGAACATTTGCGTTGATGAGATCACGAGACCAAGCCCACCATCGAATGACGTTAAGGGCGCCTTCCTGAAATCAAATCACTTCCTTCCCTTCTTCGGACCGCATTTGAAGAATTCGTCTTGTTTAAGCTTCCTTATGTGAACGTGAACAAATTCCTCTATGGGGGCCTCTCTGGAAGAAAAGAGGATTGGTTCAGTCAATGGTTTCAAGAGAGTATCAGGTTTAAGGTCAATCTGTAGTTAATAGTACAGTCACTGTTAGTTTGTATGGTTTATTAAAGTGGGTAGCGTAGCATGTGGATTAAGTCAAGTCCAATATGGTTTCCTGTCATTAAGCCGTTAGCCCCCGTAGTCCCTAAACCTTTCCAGTGAATGCCTAACCCCTGAGCAAGAGAAAGTAAATCCCCTCACTCAGTGATTGCTTTTCCCCTTAGCCTTAGACACTAATTCCATCAGACCCTCCTTACTCCCATGACCAATAAGAGCCTAAGACCCGCGGGTCTTATACGCTCTTCAATGACATCCCCGAAAAAGGGAAAATCGAGAAAAGCCCGTCTTTTCGGTATACCACCTCTATGCAATGGAGTTGACCTGGGAAAATAACTCATATAGCTGCAAAACTTAGGTAGGATTTCCTTTTTACCTTCGAGCTGTCGACTCTTAACCCCTAAAAGTGAAACTCATACAACTGGAAAATGAATGCTTTCTTCTCCCAGAAGTTATTCGTAAGAATACGAACGACAGGGAAGTGAATGAGTTAAGCCTGCCCGAAGACTTCTAGGCAAGGAAAGAGAGGAAGGTGAGTAACTAGGGCTTACGCGGAAACTAAAATCTACGGCTGGATCAATTATTCGTTTTATGAACGCTTTAGTTTAGTGTCACCATACTTCAAGCATCGAAAAGTCGGTTTTTCGGCATTCAAATAAGCCAATTAATCGACCTTGAATGTGACGTAGATAGGGTTGAGATTCATTCATAGGCTGATCTTTGGCTGCTGGGTTGTTGATGGCGGGAATCCCGGAATGCTAGTTTTCTTTTAGTTGGGTTGGTTTAATCATCTCAAGTAGTGGAAATCCACCAGTTAGAGTTGCCACTCCTTAGGAGGCTTGTCGTAGAGATAAGTCAATCTCTATTTGTTTTATTGAGGAAGTTCAGTCTCTTACTCCCTCTCTGGAGTTGCTAGTGGGAGGGCCCTAGACATATGACATGGGATCATAGCTCGGTATGCGCAGGTAGAGGCGAGTCTTTTCTCGGTTGAGTAAATAGATAGACTGACAACAGCCCCGCCTTTCTTTCGATTCGATTAGCTCTTGGTATTGCTTAACTTAATTTAATCACTTCTTTCTGAGTCTAATAGCGGCTCTGGTTACTGAGATTCTTTATGAAGGCTTTTCCTAAGTTCATCGATCCCTTTCTTTGATTGAAAGACCAACGGAAAGAGGTTTGTTATATACTTAAAATCGTTATCGTCAAATAGATTCATCCGATATTGACTCCCAAGTTGACATTCTTCTTCGAATGCTTTCACAGGACGAGGAGTAGGGGATGGGCATCAAAGGGCGTATTCTCCTAGTTTACCGATTCTCTGACTTTTCAATGTTTTATCTTCCTTGCCGCACAAGTAGCAGCAAGTCTGAACCTCCCTAATCGTCTAGTAAGTCTGTCACAAGTGAGCACCTTAGCCTGAAGAGCCAGCCACAAGAAGGCAGCAACCTTCGAAATGAGACCTGCTTGCCAAACTGGGAAAGTGCTAACATGCTAAAACCAAGAAATCCCTGAGGGAAATCAGTCTTTATATGATTTGTTACCAAGCCCTACAGAGTGAAATATTAGTAGGTAGCCTCTTACCCGTGGGATGTTAGGGACGAAGTCTCAGCCGTTGAATAGCCTATAAGCACAAGAACGAAATCTAGCAATTGAGCTTTGACAGCCTCAGATCTTATTGACTATTGAAATATATTTACCGTGGAATCTATTCCCAGGCGCGTTAGAGAGTAAATGCAGTAGGCTATTACAGCTATTAGACTTCAAAAAAATCTTAGTGTGGTTAAGCCGGTCAGAAGTTGTCCCATCTCCGGTTCTTGGTAATGCCATCTGTCCTTTTGTGCCTCATAGGCTGGCTCCAATAATTGCTTGTCTAAAGACTAGATGCTGGTAATGCTGAAGTACAGTAAAGTGCTCCTCCCCAGGTCCACCGTCGTCAACTATCGATGACCTGCCTGAAGTCTTCTTCCAGCGCTTCATAGTCTTTATCGTACACCAGTAGAGCTGCTCATCAAAAAGGTTTCCCAAGTCGTGTTGCAACCAGATGACTCCATCTCTCTCTTGTATTGTGTCTTGAATCCTCAGAATCGGTGTCTGATGGTCCTCATCTCCGCTGGAATATTAACTTAACGTTTTTTTTGGCTTCCTCCTTCGATCCGTCTTACAAGTGCAGGGTAACACCCTGGGCCGGATCTACTTCATCGACTGTGTGCTTGCCGCCCAATCCTTCCCAACTCTGGCCGCCTGTAGCTAATGTTTTCCGAGTAGCGTCTCGTAAGCACCTTCGTGCTGAGCCGTCAGAGCACAACACAAAAGTTGATGCTAAACTAAAGGTGCATCAATGGATACCTTCTGCCTCAAACACTTCTCCAGCGGCTTTACTAGTCGCCGGTCTGCCATTCTCTGTGTCTAAAACTATAAAAATGAATCAGAACATCGGCTTACCAATCGCCTACCATGTCTCCTCTGTAAGATCTCTTTAGACCCTCCGTCCACCATCGTACTCTGTAAAGTCAAGTGTTTCGCCTAACTCCAACTCCCGGCTCAATCAGCAAACTGCCTTCCTTTATTCTATCAATGCGCGAATTAGCCAGGAATGGACTCGATCGATGACTCGGACCGGGAAAAGAGCACCAAAAACCGACTAGTCGGAACCAACCCCAGTAGGAAGGGGGCAGCTTCCCGAGTCATTGACCAGCCTTGATTCTAATTCTAATTTGAATATAGTAAGTAGGGCTAGCGCAGAACGAAGTCGGATAATCAAAAGCGAGAAGGAAAAGAACCAACAACGAGCAAAACTCTTCATCTCCTGACAGATAGCGAAGAGAGGGGCTAAGGGATCATGAAATCCTCTTTTTCCACCTGTGAATCATCGGTCATACCACAATAGGAAAGGGGACGGAGTGACTCTTCCTTGTTGACATGTCGGGATATCTCACTCCCAGTCTCTTCATCCCCATAATAGAAATAGAAGTAGTAGTCCCGGGCCTATGGGGCAGTGCATTCTATTTCATTTGTTAAGTCTTTGAAAACGAGGTATACTGACAGCAGACAAGACGTACCTAAAGGGCGAGTTCAAAAATCGTTGTTGTTCGTTGACTGGGCTGGGACGGGAAACGGGAAGCGAACTCTTCTTTCCTCACCAATAGCTCCTCGTTGGGCGGCGTAGGAGACTGGAAATGGGCATTTTTGAATGCGAAACGCCCCCCTTATTATATTAGAAGAGGGGAAGCAACTCTTCACTCTACCTCGCGATGTCCTTTCTTTTGATTTTACTGGATTCCCTTGGGCTGGGGATAGAAGAATCACAGGATTGATGGGTTTCAGCAGCAATTGGATTCTACCACATACTTGAAGTTGATTGGTATTGAAGAAGGCCTATCTCCTCTTTCTCACTCTTCCCTTTTGATAGGGCGAGGTAGATCTGATTGGACCAGAAAGCTGAGGGATCCCCTTTGTTTTGATTGATGAGCTCGGTTAGCGGGCCTTATGAATCAGAATAGGGGAGTCAGAAGCCTGAGGTAGATCGGAGATCCATATGTCACCCCTTCTAGGGGATCCGTGAGGAAAAGACAAGCAAGGGCAAGCTGACCCAGTCAAAGATTCCACCTTCAAGCTAGTCGACAAGGAGGCGTCATCCTCGAAATCGTGTAGCTAGCGAGTCTAAATCGAAAAGAAAAACCCTTGCCTTTCGGGGCGCGGGTACGGGTTGGGCAGCGGGAAGCCTTGAGCGCTACGGAAGCGAGGAGAATCAATCGAAAATCCTCAATGAAATCAGTAGATCCGGAATAGAGCTAATCAGACTGAGGCAGCGAAGGCAACGAACCGATGAAAAATAGATAGTGAGTAGGGCGGCTGATGCTGAGTACATAGGGATAGGGGGCGTTGCCAGGAAAGATAGAAGTGAGGCCTTCTGGGCTTACTTGCGGGAATAGCTTATAAATAAAAGAAGTAATCTGTTACTAACTTGATTGAATCTTACGAGAATCAGTTAGCATACGAACATAACCAAGTCCTACCATTCTGGATGTTACCGTATTCGAACTATCAAGCAATGAAACCGAGTAAGCCCATCTCCTTCTGTCAGTCATCCAACGCTACTCTCTTGATTTAGGAAGTTCTCCTACGTTCATGAATCCAATATGGAAGTCAAAGAAACCTGGGCTTTTTCAATCTTCACTCAAGGGAACCTAACAACAAGAGAACAAATCTGTGATCTACGCCGTCTCCTGCCTGTGGTTTCTTCTCGTCATTCGGCAATGAGGACGGGCATACCTCCTGTTAGCTCTAGAACTACCCTTGACCACGTCCCCTCTCTTTTGACTCGCTAAGGGATAAAGGGGTATCCATCAAGGATGTCAACCTTGCTTCGGTCTCTGACCTGGAATCGTCCACTTTTCTATTTGATCTCCTCCCGGCTAACCCGCATCGTTTCAAGGGACTTCGTTCCTCTTCGATTCACAAGGATTCAATCCGCCCTCTCTTTGAAAAGAACAGGTAAACTCCCAGTGTACTTCTTAGAATGAATGCCTCCGGGGCACTGGAAGGGGACAAGGTCCTGGCTTGATTGATTCGTCATTACCTGTCGCAATCTTATCCGTCTTATGGCTTTTCAAGGTCTTCTTAGCGTCATCAGAACAAAGACGAGTTCTTTCCGAGGTCCTATGCTACGTACCGTACCGATCTCGGTGACTCAATTTCCATTCCTAGGGCAGCTGCCCTGTTCTATCTCTTTTCTAGGTCTTGCGGCAGGTAAACAACGACTTTAGATTCTGCTGTGGGGGTTGAGGGCCTTTCCCTTCTTGGGGCCTTTCGGTCTACTTCTCGTTTCTACGCGCACCAGTTTTCGTTCACTTTGTTTTCTCTTCGATTCTGGTTCGGAAAAGCATGGATTTCGGGTTTCAATCAAGAGCATCCGCCACCCCTTCCTTTTAGATGAAGGGAGTTTTCCCCAAGCGTCTTCCTTGCCAATTAGTCACTATGGTCGCTACTCTATGAGAGAATGTGGGTGCGAACTCATCCCCTAATCTCCTTTGATCCCAGATTCCATTCTATTTCCGAAAGCGGTACAAGGAAAATCAATCTCTCAGCCAGTCACAGGTAGCCGGTAGGGAGCAAGTCTTCTAATCGAGATTCCTAGTCTTATTCTGTATTTATGACATCTTATGTATTAGAAAGGTCTGGGCTAGACTAAGAAGGAAGGGAGTGAACCCGCAGTCAAGTATGGCAAATGCTGACTTTCCAAGTAAAGAACTGACCGATAGGAAGAGATAGAGATTATGTTTAATTACAAAGAATTACATTTTTTTAATCTTACAGGAAATGAAAAGAACGAATAACATTTAAACCAAGGTCAAACTCAGAACTGAAAGACAACAGAACAGAGATTTTCATCATTCCTAGCACTATAAATCACTCTATCTCTATATCGCTTTAAAGCAAGGTAGGCATGAAGTTCCCTTCGCTTGGTATCCGCGTAGCGTTTCATACGAGTCTGAGCATTCTGTAAATTACGCTTAAGGAGAGAAAGTATTGCATCTCGATCTCTTAACAGTTGCTCCAATTCTGAAGGGACCCCATCGTCCGGATGAAACTTAAGAAGAACAGGGGGGTCACGACCATACACAGCTCTGAATGGAGTCATACCAATGGAAGTCTGGAAGGACGAGTTGTAACAATACTCAGCCCAAGGCAAGTAGGAAACCCATAAACGCGGAGTCTCATGAACGAAGCAACGTAGGTACAGCTCCAAACATTTATTTAAAGCCTCCGTTTGCGGGTGGTACGACGAGCTCATATTCAAAGTAGTACGTACCATGAAGCTTACATAAATGTTTCCAAAAAGCACTTGTGAAAGCTTTATCACGATCAGAAACAATAGCCCGCCATGGAGTTTCACTATAGTGGAAACAAAAGTCTCAGCAACTTGGGAACTCGTGTAATTAGCTCGATGGGGTGTAAAATGGCCGTATTTTGACAAACGGTCAACCACAACTATTATAACCGTGAAGCCGCGCGATGGTGGATGTCCCGTAATAAAGTCCATTGCAACGTCCTCCCATATCTGAGAAGGAAGAGGTAGGGGGCACAATAACCCAGCAGGGTGCAGTTGAGAGGACTTGGCGCGCTGACAAACCATACAAGACAGAATAAACCGTTGAATATCCTGACGCATGCCTTTCCAATAGAACTGAGCCGCTATGCGATGGAAGGTGCGTAAGACGCCAGCATGACCACCAACCGGAGTGGTGTGAAATTCGCGAATAACGGTTTGAAGTAACTCTGGATTGTCCTCAGACAAAACTAGCCGGTCATGGTAAAATAACAACCCCTGTTTTATCGAAAACCCCTCCGAGGCCCCAGGATCTTGAGAAAGGCGTTCACGGAACAGCTGCAACGGAACAGAAGAGCGAACGGCGGCATAAATGTTATCCACGAAGGTAAAATGGGAGACAGTCAGTGCCATGTAACAAACCCGTGATAAAGCATCGGCAGCTTGATTCGTTTTACCGGCTTTGTATTCGATGGAATAGTGAAATCCCATGAGCTTCGGTAGCCTGTTCTGGCCTTTGAATAACTTGCTCGGAAAGGTGCTTTAAACTTTTGTGATCTGTACGAATGATAAAAAAATGTCCAAGCAAGTAGTGTCTGAATTTGGCAACGGCTTCAGAGATAGCGTGGAGTTCCCGAACATAAGCTGACTTCGATTGCATTCGTGGCGAGAGCTTCTTCGAAAATAGGCGATTGGATGGCCGTCTTGACTGAGGACTGCGCCGATGCCACACCCTGATGCATCAGTCTCGACAACAAACGGTTTCTGAAAGTCGGGTAAAGCAAGAACGGGCGCCCGAGTCATAGCCTGCTTCAATGCGTCAAAAGAATGTTGGGCCGCATCAGTCCAAGAAAACTTGTCCTTCTGTAATAAAGTCGTGAGTGGGCCTGCAAGTTGAGCATAGCCTAGTATGAAAGGCCGGTAATAACCGGTGAGGCCAAAAAATCCCCTAAGTTGAGTTCTAGTAGTTGGAGTAGGCCAAGCCAAAACAGTTGCCACCTTTTGTTTTGTTGGTCCATTTCAACACCAGAACCGGACACGACATGGCCCAAAGACTCTATCTTGGTCTGTCCAAAGGAGTACTTAGAAGGTTTGGCATAGAGAGAATGGGCCTGTAGACGATCCAAAACGAGGGACAAGTGATCCGTGGCCAAGACTTGCTAAACACTAATATATCATCGAAAAATATCAAGACGCACTTTCGGAGCAAATCTCGGAAAACCGAATTCATCAACGATTGAAATGTGGCCGGGGCATTGGTAAGCCCTTAGGAGTGTCAAGGACCTGCCGATAACGAGTTAGGATGGCACGTAAATCAGAGGGTGTAGACTCTGGAAGAGAAGACAGAGGGTCGGATTCCAAGTCAAGTGCAAAATATGTCAATGTATAAGCTTCAGCAATCGCACCTGTGTCCTGGAACCGTTGGATGTTATGGAATTGTGCCTCAGTAGGGGTAGAGGACTTTTTCCCCCTTGTAATTGAACGAAACATTAAGGTCAAATTTCAAAGATGCTGTACTATAATAAGCTATATGGGCTCCAAGAGTTGAGAGCCACGAAGCGCCCATGACAACATCAGAACCGGCTAAGGGCATAACAAAGACACCGAGGAATAAATGATGTCCCTGTATGCAAATGTCCAAGTTATGAATGAGACCTTCAATAGGTAACCTTTGTCCACTGCCAACCATTGCTTTTAAGTTGGGAACCGGTTCAATTGGCTACTTCAGATAGTGAACAATTCGAGGCTGAATGAAGTTGTCAGAACTGCCACCATCGAGAAGAATGCGCACGGTGGTGCCTGCAATCGACCCAGAAAAGTAGATAGTACATTTGCCAGAAGTGCCATGATAAGCTTGTAATGACAAATGATGCAAAGTTGGAGAATCATCCGACGGAAGGTGGAACAGGTTCGGCGACAACAGAGGAGGAAACATCGCCATCCGGTTCATCCACCTGCAGAATCATGTATTGGCGATTCGGACATTTGTGCTTCCACGAGAATTTATCGTCGCAAGTAAAGCACAACCCCTTTTCCCGTCGCAGTTGCATTTCTGCTGCCGACAATTTCTTCACTGGTGGCAGAGGCTTAGTTGGAGGAGACGGAAGGAGAGGCGGCAATGCAGATTTAGTTGACGTAAGTGAAGGAGAAGATGAATTGGACGGAGAGGCCCGCATCGATGAGGAAGGCACCCTTGCTTTTTATCGTGCAACCGAACTCTGTAACAGGTAGCGCTCGTCAAATGAACGAGCCAGTGATGCAGCTCGTACCAAGGAAGTAGGAGACTGGGAGATGACATCACGTCGGACCTCAGGTTTAAGACCATCAATAAAGAGGATCAGACCGGACCAAAAATAACGTATGAAAGGATTATGGTCGGTATAGTACAGTACGATCAAGTCATTCAGTCAAGTCTCTTAGCTGGGTCTTTATGGAATTCTATCAGCAGGTATATTTCTCCTGAGAAATTAGTTCTTCCCTTTGTGCATCTTTCTTTCCCAATTCTTTCTTTGTTGGTAAACCCAACCAGCGATTGACAACAAACAAGTCTTTCCTCTTGTTGGGGGGAGCAGAATTCTCACGATAGGAAAAATAAAAATGGTGGATATTCTTATTTTGTTTTTGACATTATGCAGTAGCTCTCTTATTATGTCCCAATATTTTCTTTTGAAAAAAAGCGAATTTGTTGATTGGTCCGTAAGATTTTCGATCCTTTTGTTCTTGCTTGCGTTATCTTATTATCTTTGTTTTCTACTCGGTTCAAGTGACGTTTTTAATGCTTTCTTGCAAAAAGTAGGTTTATCTCTGGGGAGTAAAGCCCTATATTCGTTTTTACTTAAGATTGGGTGCTCCGGTGGTCCGGCCTTGGCCATTGCTATTGGGGCTAGGTTCTTTATTACCGAGGGAGGATCTGAAATAGGTCTTCCGATGATGGCAAGTGGCTCATCCGGGAACAGTTCCCCGGGATGGACTTCGTTACTGGGGAGCACCTCGCAGGAACCGTCTTCGCCCAAGGGCGTGTGGACTCAGTTTGAGCAAGAAGCGAGCTCGTCTGCGTCCTCTGTCCATGGGCAGAGTCCCGCCTCCAGTGCCGCCCATACAGTAGTGGGGGATACTGACCCCCTTCTTGGGGAAAAAAGAGAGAGATTGCTCAATTTAATTGGGGCCCAGTACCGACATTACCTCAACAGGGGAAAGGCTCCATGGCGGCACATAATCGACCCTGCAAACGAACTGTTTTGTGCCAAGTGTATTCTGACCGAATTGGAAACACAAAACTGTTCGGCGGAATATGAGGAATTATATGACCTTCTAATGAGTAAGCCATCCGCTTTAAATAGCCTTTTTTGTAAGTATGTATAGAGGGCGGGCTAAGATTCCATTCGAAGTAACGTAACAGGATTCGATGTTGCACCATCTTCCACTCTTCTCGGGATCCGGAGTCTTTCGAGAAAAGGTCCCATCCTTCAATCTCATGATTGGGTCGACCAGGTCAGATCATGAGTGAATAGAAAATCGAAAACGTACATAGCTGTTCCAGCTGAAATACTAGGAATAATTCTACCACTTCTACTAGGAGTAGCCTTTTTAGTGCTAGCGGAACGTAAAGTAATGGCTTTTGTGCAACGTCGAAAGGGTCCTGATGTAGTGGGATCGTTCGGATTGTTACAACCTCTAGCAGATGGTTTGAAATTGATTCTAAAAGAACCTATTTCACCAAGTAGTGCTAATTTCTCCCTTTTTAGAATGGCTCCAGTGGCTACATTTATGTTAAGTCTGGTCGCTCGGGCCGTTGTACCTTTTGATTATGGTATGGTATTGTCAGATTCGAACATAGGGCTACTTTATTTGTTTGCCATATCTTCGTTAGGTGTTTATGGAATTATTACAGCAGGTTGGTCTAGTAATTAGGGGGCGGCCGTTCGGTCGCCTATGAGACTAGGTAAAAAAAAAATTGGTGCTTTTCAGGAAGGGGTGAGCTTTAACGTTGGACCGGGACACACCTCTGTGCGCCCTGGCCGGGCTGACAGGTTTAGGGCGCCAAAAAGAGAGGGAGAGAGAGATCTCGTTAGTCCTGGTATTGTTGCCGCGGGTTGTCGTCGGCCCGACGGACCGGACTTGGGGAGGGAGGGAAAGGTAAAGCTGGCGGAGACCCAAGCTTAGAGTAACTGCCCGAGAAGGTCAGTGAGGTTCCACCAGTAGTGAACTGAAGGATTTTTCTTAAAGTTGACTACAGGTGGAAGAAGACAGGCGGGAGCAAGCGGAGCGAGAGCAAAGCAAGTTCCAGTGGTGGGCTGTCGGTCTGGTCCCATTTTAGACATAGTAAGAAGAGCAGCAATGCTAGATTAAGAAGGGGTAAAGCCATAACTCTGCCCTAAGCATTGAGCTTACGCGAACCAAGCAGCGAAAAAGACTTCTTGGGTAGCCAAGCCAGCACATGGACCGGATTGGTACTTTGAAGGGCTTCCCCTTCCTCGGACAAAGAGGCTTGGACTATGAGCCCGCTTAGCAAACGGGGTGAGTCTTCGCTCCTCTCCCGTTGGTCGAGTTACTGCGTACCTCGTCGAATGGGATGCAGGAGAGGGTCAAGATTGAGTATCAAACTGAGGGATGCGGAGTCCTGGAGACAGGACGGACGTGCTTGATCCTAGCAGTTCCCACATGGCTCCCATGGCGGAGGGCCTGACGAACTTGCTTCTTAGTTGCATTCCTGCTATTAAGTAAAGATAGCGAGGAAAGAGAGAAAGTCAGTAGTAGCCAACCAGGGCTTGAGAGATGCGAAACCTTAAGTGGCGGATGAGTGCCGCTTAACAGATTTAGGACTGAAAGAAGGCGGAACATGGATCCGTACGGGGAGAAGAGAATGACGGAAATCCATTTGTATTGGATTTGAACTAATTCGAATCTCGTGACCCATGATCCTTAGTGCAAGCACTAAGTAAGTAAACAACCTTAGAAAAGGGCTCGATCCCAGACCAGGCTCCGCTCAAGGCGATGGATGACTCTTACTCTTTTTCCTACGACCGAGTGAGCTGCTGTTCTTTAATCAGTTGCATTTGATTTGGGAAGGTGGAACTTGAAGTGGATAGCCATAACCCGTTCAGCAGAGCAGCAACGGTAATGGTGGAATCGCCCGACTTCAGATCAAATGAGCTGCAGTGCTGCTCCCCTCGAAAACGATCAAGGGGCCTATCTTGGTGGAAAGTCCCGTCCATGGGGCGTAATCTGACCCTTTGTCTCACAGGCTCGGAAAGCGCTTTGTCGGCTGCAGGAGTAAAATCTTTCATAGATTGGGTGTCGCGTATCGGACTGAACGAGAAAGTCTCTCCAGTAATCTGGTACAGCTTTGTCCACGAGGTTGACATATTGAATGATGCGATGCAACTCATTCACTTCCACGACATGTATTGGTCAGTCATTGTCATTCCAGACATTCATGAAAAAATACATTGGATTTCCGGGCATCAAAAACGAAGTAGCAAGGCCAGTGAGTGATATCGATCGAGCTCGGTAAGCTAAGAGGGGGTAGAGGCGGATGGGAAGGCTTAGTATGACTTTCAAAAGGATAACGTATAAAGCAGAATAGGACTAGGATCGCTCTCCCTCCACCCGAAAAAGCCTTTTCTTTTCTCCGGCGTAAAACTCTTTTGGTGCGTCCGTTGGAACCGGATTCATCGAGTGTGTTTGAGGATTTGGATTGAGGTAGAAGGCATGTGACCTCAGGACATGGTGCTTCGAGAATACTGAATACGTTGACCCAAGCTAGATCTTTTCTTTTTTTAGCAGGTACTGATAATATGTATGTAGTAAAGAAGGGCTAATCCATGGCATGCGCCTCCATAGATTCTACCTTGTTTAAGCTGTCCAATTCCATGTCTTATTTGCCTAGCTGGGCATAGTCAGATCGTAGAATAGAAGTATTTGCTGCTAAGAGCGGATTCTATACCATTCAATAGCACTGGATTGGGATTCATTCTCCCTCCTTCGCTCCTCTCCTTACCCGTTAGGGTAAGCAAATAGGAATTACCTTACTTGTGCCTGACATTGGGAGTTGCCATAGGGCCGAATAAGAAGGAAGAGTTTGCCCGTCAAACCCTCTTGCATAGGAAAGGGTATCCCTCCCTGTCTTGGTCGCCCCTACTTATTTTCTCGATCAATCTTTCGTTTTCTCACGCGGCGTGATACCCCTGGTGCATGTCTCCCGGGTAGTCTTTTCCCCCGTTTTCGTCTTTTTTCTAAGTGGAAGAGAGGCATGGTTGAGTTGGGTCTAGTCTTCTGGTTCTTTCTTCTTGCTTGTCGTCCTTCTATTGATCTAGGTCCCTTTCTAGCTTATCTCTTCCTTTTCTTCTAGTGCTTAGCGTGCTCTTTCTGTCTGAGTAAGAAAAGGGAGTAGTATGCTGCTTCCTCCCCTTGGGTATCCGTCCCCTAGCTTTATCCTTTAGTCGTTGAGGGTTCTCCTAGCGGACCGGGAGAGTCTTCTGCTCTGATCATGCCACGGAAGAACAACTCTACTACGGATACTTGACCTAAGCTGCTCTTTATTCCTGGCAAACAACTCCGGGGACTAGACCAAGGGTGGTTGAGTGGAATCCCTTTATTAGGCCTATGGATTCTAGAGTAGAGAGAACTCCTATGGAATCGGGGGAACTCCCAACATCCCAGAGGTGCCGGGACTCTCTTCCCTTCCAAAGGGCTCAAGGAGCTAAACGGTTTAAATACTCCCAAGAAAATAAGCCTTGGCTTAAGACTTTAAATATCCTTCTTAGCCTTATACACTCCCAGGATAATTTACTTCCCCCCAGACTTTGTTTCCCCTTTGACCCTTAATAATGGAGGACTTATTTACACAAAAGCTAAACTAAACAAGAAATCCAATTACAGTAGCTCTAATTGAATTGGCTGGCTCTCCTACCTGGGATCCCAACTATCATCCATATCCGTTTACCCTACCTGCTATCAAAAGTCCTTCCACCTGTTACTCACTCTCTGGAGGGAGATGGATCGTGCTACCCTGACTTGTAACTAAATTGAATGACTTCAGTCCCGCTAGGGAGGATATCCGAAAGGCTCAGAGAATGGGGATAAACTACTCAGGATATCCTGATAACTAACCCACCTCGAGCTTATTATGTATGAGAAATCCATTTACGCCTTTGAATGAGAGTTTGGGGATACGGGGCCAAACAAACCCTCTTCTCTCTTTCGCCCATCCGGAATAGGATTTCCGTCTTCCAAAGGAGCATTTCTCTTTCTTTAGGAATGACGTTGTTTTTTGCTATTTACAACTAAAAAAGCCTTTCAAATCCTGGAGCAATAGGAATTTGATTATACCCCCAGCTAACTTCACTCACTTGAAAGCTTGAAAGAGGTATTCCTCTAATAAGGCATTCATGAGCTTACCTGTAACCTGTAACTGGACTAACTTCGCCCCCCCCTAACTCTACTCTGGACAGCTTCTTGCGTGCTCAATTGACTTGAAAAGCGGATTCCGGAAGAAAGCTTTGACTTCTAGGCTTTCAGCCTTCTCTTCTCGCTCATTCCCGACTAATGGCAACCTTCACGAGTCCGGTATTATAGCTTTTTTGAACCTACTTCAATTTCAACCCTCATCAAATCCAGATACCAATCCAATGAGTTCGATGATATTTCCTAGAGCTTCCTGCTGCTCTTATTACAGCTTCCCCTCCATGTGCCCAGAGACTCTTGTTTTGCGAGAAGATCGCCCGAGAGGTAGAGAACTTACTTCATTTCCTTCCTAGGCCTTAGGTATGAGTAACTCAGGCAAGGCCCATTTCAAATGAATTGGCAAGTAGCTATTAATAGATAGCCCTATTCTCAGGGTTTACATTTATTAGAGGATATAGAGTAGCAGTCTTTCTCTATCTTACGCTATTCCCTGCGGTTGGAGTTGTAGTTAGTTGGAGAGTAGGTAATACGTTACAGATGAATCTCTATCCCTTTCTTCTGCCTTAGATTTTTAAGGCCTTGCTTCTGTCTCTAATTCCTTTAGTAGGTCGATCCAATAGGTAGGGTTCAGACGTCCATACGATCGAATGCGGTTCCTGTCAGTGAAAAAAGGGGGCTGAAAAGCGGAGTGGTTATAGGTATTCGATGGCGGTTTATTCCTTATCCTTTCTAGCCAGTGACATTCCTTCTACAACAAGCGATCCAGTTCCAGTCTATTCATTTCCAGTTGGAGTAGCTTCTCTCTTCTCGTGGTAAGCCCTTTCCTTTTCATGTGTAGCCTAGTCTCTGTGTGTGGATATCTTATACTATGAAAAGAGCGCATTCGAGGCATGAATCCTCTTCAACTTCAAGGGGAAATCCCCCGGTAAGGTATTGAGAAGGGATCGCCTTCTCTTACTGAACCACGGAATAGCGCGGGAAGTGCAGCTTTGCGTATAAGTACGTGGATGTTATCGGGCAGTCGGGTAGGGAGGATCTTACGTTGATACAGGCAACCGGCCGACAACGCCCCGCGCAAGGCGTTGGGCAACTTAGGGTTGACTTCAACATCTCGACAAGTTCTATACCGGGACTGCCAATAAACACCATTGAGATCCCCCAGGATTGGAACCTGAGTACTTCCCTGATGAGAGTTGATTCCATCTGTTCTCCCAAAAAATTAGTTTATTTCATACTATATTATATAAGGCACCAAATCGAACGTATTCTCGGGAGACCGCTTTAGAAACGCTTTTGACAGGCTGCTAAATAAAATTTATAGATGATTATGGAGTTGGAGATTCCTGTTCAATCGTTACCTCGTTTCATAGCCCGCTTTCACTGGTTTTCCTCTGCGCATAAAGCTGTAGGTCTTGCTGTGGCTAGCTTGTTTGGTGTATATGGCTAGTAAGTTTCTTATCTCGCCCACTGGTTTGTAACGACAGCGAAAGCTTAAGCTCTTTTATGGGGCATTGGGATTGCCCTTTCGCAAAAAGACCACTTCGAGCAGATGTCACGCCCTCGGGACACTACACCTATCTATGTCAATAGATACAGACCATCGAGTAGTGCGACAAACAGGCGGGCACGCCATCCAAGTCTTTCAAGTCGGAGGTTGATCCAACAGATGTGACTACGCATTGCTCCTTTGGAAGGGCTGGGTCAGATCTTGCCCTCATTTTTTTGATGAAATATCCACTTTTGATTCAGCTCACAGGTTGGACGATGGCTCGATGATTGTCTTTCAGTAGCTTTTCCAGGTGCTGAATTTGATTTATGATTAGCTATTGAAGATGCTTACCGCCCCTCCCTCTCTATCTCTGTCCCTTACTTATTGATGACTGATCCACATTCTCAGCTGGTGACATTGGATGATTTGAGGATGTTGTTTCGACGTCTCCCTCAGGGATTGGTCAGTGGCTTTGGGTATACCGGTTCGGAGAGATCGACGAGCACCTCACACAGCCATGCCAACCGCAGCTTTTGAAAAAATTTAGGGGTGATCTTTGACCTGCCGATGCAGCGGGAAACTACCCCGTAAGAACATTGTAAAGTCCAAACTCCTTTACAAAAGGGAGACCATCCAGTAAGTGCCGACTGGTTGAGAAAGAAGATGCCGACCGATACAGAAAAGATACCTAAGAAATAACTAAAAAAGAAAGGGAAATTATAGGGTTTTTTTTCTCCTTACACTATTTGATCAAGGAGAAGGCGGGGGACCAGTAAAGCATCAACCATTTAAACGGATCCATCTTTTCTTAGTCCGATTCTTATATGTTGGGTGCCTCTTCCTCTTCCGCAGATTCAGATTAGTGACAAGGGACCTAGCTAGGCTCCTTGTCAGCCATAGCCATAGTCGGCTGGACTGTTTGCCCCAATCTTCTCCCCCGATGAGCTACTATGCTTTTCAATTGAGTGGCATTTCGCTCTGTGCCGATTAGTCACTCTGATCGCTTATCCATGAGCAGGCGCTTTCATATAACTAATCCCTGGAGTTGGTTTGCTTTATTTATGTGAGGAGTCTCAGAAAGCTCCTATTCTTCCTAAGCCCTCTTTTCTACATACATTCCTGGGGTTGTTGGTTGCTTGGTTTGCTTAACAGCGGTTCGTTCCAAATCTCTATCGTCAAATAACATATCTAAGGTAGAAGCCGCTCTGACGATGTTCTCTTGTCCCTTCGGGAAAGCGGTTTCACTCGTTTCCTCTTTCGGTTCCGTCGGGGTTGGTTACTCTTCATCTCTTGGTCATTTCCTTATCACGGCTGTTTCAAATCCATATATTTAGATATATACCGGCTGGCTGGTTTTTATGCAAAAAAGACAGGGATTGGATTTCCACTCATATCATAAGGAAGGTTAGATACCTTTGACAGGGTTTTATTTTTTGTTGAAATGGGATGGTGTTCAAACTCCCGAAATGCAGTCAGTCTAGACAGCGGGCCCTCTCCTTTGCCGTATCTTTTGCCTTGCGGAAGGTGGGCCTAAGAGGGGGACTGGCCTTAGCAATAGGAGGTGCTTGTAAAGCACTATTCTATTCCTACGATGACATAGGTCTGTGCTACCCACGAGATCGGATTCCACTTCTTCGGGCTGGCGATATTTTCTAAATTTGGAAGGAATAGAAAGTTCGCACGAAGCATCAGCTATCGAGATCACAGGCGAACCCACTCAGCAACCTACCGAGGTTATGAGCCAGGCTTCGCCGTATAACCAAGAGGGTCCTCCACCCGCACCGCAGCCTGTAGCTGCACCGGGACCCGTTGACACCACCATAGACGAAGTAAAACAAAAAGTTTCCGCCTTTCTGAATTCATTTCGGAAACGCAAAGCCCCGCCTACTTCCATTTTTATAACGAGCACCTTTGATGAACTTAACCTCAACAATGCGTCCCCCCAAAAAAGAGAAAAAATCTGTCAGGAAATAGAACGGCTAACGAGAGATCGACCGAATTCGGCCCAGGACGCGAAAGCACTTTTAACTTGGAACGTAGCCACCTGGGAAAACCCCCAATAAATTCAGATAAATTTGAAATAGCATTAAAGCCCCAAAAGACAGGGTGCCCGCGGGGCAGCACCAAACGCAAGATGTGGAAAAACATCTTGTGCCATATGTACTGAGATTGCTCGGGAGACATGGTTACAAGCCCCGCCTTCCTTCCATTCCAATAGGTCAACGGTTTGCTTTTGTGAAAGAAGCCTGCATACCCACTCTCCTTTCCCCCCTATTGCTAGGGCGTCGGTCTAACATGAGCTACTACTCTATATATGAATTGAAAGCTCTCACGATAAACGAAATATCCAATAATCTTTCCATAGCAGCACTAAAGTAAGAAATTCCACTTAGGGTCCAGGGTAGAGTAAAGCTAAAGTTTGATGGCTCTGATATAGAGTTCTATAGAGTGAAAGGGGGAGCAGTGGTCCGCACGCACCGTCGGATCATTACATTAAGGTCAAGTCTTCTTCGCCCTCTACAGGGAAATTCAATGCTAAAGTTGTTATACCAGTCAAGTTTCAATATCTAGTAAGTTTTACGAATTAAGTAGTCTACTTTGACTTCAAGCTGTTTCATTTCAGTAGTGAAAGTCGTTCCAACAGACAAAAACTAGCAGAGCGAATCCTCCATATGAGGACAAGAAAACGTCAGCCTCTCCGCAAATAGAACGAAAGAAGACATTCTCTGGCGGGCACGCAGTCACTCGAGCGAAAAAGTCTGCCCTTCTACTCCTTCTTACCTTAGTTTATTTACTATTCCTTGAGCTGGTAGGTATGAGCTAGTAACCCTAGGAGGAGGTAAAGAAGGAGGGACGAGAGCGAATCAAGAAAGCTAAAAGTGAGGGGGTAGCAAGATCCTGAAAGAAGGCTTCTTTCTTGAACGACTAGCTGTACTGTTGGTCGCTTACCGGAGAAAGAGGTGAGAAAGGCTTTCCAACTAGCCATTGTACCTGAGCGACCCGAACCCCGTCGCTCGTCTTATGGAGACGTGTGTGTGCCAGGGGAATGGAGGGCAGTGGGGAGATAAGCTCTTTTGAGCTACAGTTTATGCATATTCCTAGATTGCGGATCTACTATTGGAAGCTCCTGTTTTCGCTGTCTACTCTCTATATGGGCCCCCCTATACCAGTTTTCAGGGATGACACCTAAGGCTGAGTCAGTTTGCAAAGGGGACACTAGTTTAAGGATTTTTCAATGCGCCCCATTCCCTTCCACAACCGGACCGGACTCGTTTATTTACCCTAGTTATCAAGCCTTCGCCAGTGGCTCATAATCTTCCACTTAGAATCTTGTATACGGAATAATCTCGGCTTAAGCGCTCATAGGGCATTTGCCTTTGGTCCTAGCCGACGTTGGAACAGATCCTTAATGACTGGCGTCAAGGGCAACCTTCCCACGGTATCTCTTGATACGCTTACCCGACGTGCTTCTTTTCATCTTATTGCTCTTGCCGCGCTTATTCGCTTATTCTTCTGGTTAACGCGCCCCACTAATAACTATGCTGACCACGTTCAATCAAGCTAAAAGCTAGTCGACCTCCTTACTTCTTTACCGCTCCTGCCCCGAACCCTCACAAGTCACGACCTAATGTAAGTTCTTTCAGTACTTTTCGAGCTAGCATAGCAGCTGATATGGAATAGCCTTTCTCTAGCCTGGAGCCTGGCAAAGGACGATCGTAGATACGATAGGGGTCCCTTCCTTCCATTGGGATTCGTGCAAGCAAGAACTAACTCGAGAGGATGTAAACAGCGGGAATGCAAAATCAAAGAATGCCGACTCTGATCTTTCAAAAGATCGTGATTCAAAGGATAAGTCAGTCTTTGATGCTCTTTATTCCTTCTCAAAAGAAAATGCCATTTAACAAAGACGGACTGGACTCTCCCGTACTGAAGGCAACGCAAAGTTGCCAATGCTTCTAGTGCGAATCTTGCTTTCGAAAGGATCAGAGCCTAGTGTACTCTCTGTTCTTTCTAGTCTGGGTCTGCTTTGCCAATGCACTGATAGCTATGATTCTTCGATCTCGAAAGTGAAAAGATAAGGATTGGATGCTGTTCAAAGATCTCCCCTGCTTACCTTTAGCGGGGATCAAAACAACTTATATAAAGAATAAATATCTCAAGGAAGGATAGCTTCCCATGCCATGACCAGAGTTCACAGTCGATTCTCTAAAAGGAAAAGCAAAGAGCGGTAATGCCTCCTCTCCTGGTCAATAGGGCTATGAAAACCAATCCACCCCTTTTAAGGAGACGGGATAAACTACTTCTATTTCTCCATAGCACCCAATTCCTGAACCAAACCAGGTGAAAGCGCTAACTCCTTCTTCTTTTCCCGTTCGTGACCCAATGACAGCAAAGCGAGGATCAGAGCCTGTCCACTCTATTAAGGTCAAGCTTTCCCATCGAGAAAGGATTCGGTTCGTCTGTTCATTGGAGTAAAGCGTTTATTGAGCTTCATGGATCAGCCCGCTTTCTGTCTCTGATCCCCAATATGAGTGAGACCAAGATGGCTGACTGGAGTGCCACAATCTCGCTTCCTCGGGGCCGGATGGCGGAATCGGCATTCTGGTCGGAAACAACATCTTCCCCTTCTGCGGCAGAGCTGCGGTCCACACTGTCCTTCGGCAATATCGGACTCCGAAGGCGCCGCCCAGAGACGACGCCACAAGAACAACCAAAAGAAAAATCGCTGCCCTCACTCGAAAACAAATTGAGCTGTAGGCATCAAGGTAAGGTACCGAGAAACTATACTGCTGCAGAAGCGGAATCGAAGGAATTGGTTTCAAGGTAAGGATAGCGTGATTGACTGCTTGCGTTTGGATCATGGGCCACAGCTACTTGGGTTTAAACCGCTGACATCTGCCACCCGAAAGAAGGCTTTTTTGCATGTTAGCGCCTCTCTAAGGTGCCCATTGATCAAAGTCCTAAGCTTGGGAAATCATCCCACTTCGTTGTCTTACTCTTTCTTTGAAGCTAGAAAGATGCAGTGCTTCACCGAGAGTTTGTCTCACAAGATCTGTTGGGAACAGCTTGAAGATTTATCGGCCATTCCCATTTGAGCGAAAGATTGAGCATTGGATCAAGAGAGTGCATTAGCCTATCAAGGCTAAGTCGAAGCGTATCAATCCCAAGGTCGGCCTACAGATATCACTTTTAGGTCTACTTCTTTCCACGCTCCCTGAGAAGTTATTCTGGTTTGTTATTCTTTAGTAATGCATTGGTGCCTGACCCTTGCAATCCACTTTCATACTTTTATGCATCTCTGAACAAGCAAATCTCAATGCTTCTACTGCTCCCACCTGCCACCCGGTCGTTCGTTCTTATAGTCTCTGGAATCGCTTTCAAAGCGGATTTTTTCTTCCTTTTTGCTTTCCATTGAGTGTAAAGTTACGGGTAAGAACCTGTGCGGGATTGATTTAGCTCAGAAGCGAATTCTTTTCTCTATTGTACCCTCATCGACATCTCCTTACGCTGATTCAATAGCAGCTGGGTCGTGAACAAGAGCTGAAAGACGTGAAAGCTCAAAGCTACTGGTTCTGTCATACTCGATTCCATTTCTTTCGACTTGAAAGTTACTGCCTTTTAATTTGAACTTCTCATTTCTTACGCTAGCAAAGCAGGCTTGCTTTTAACCATACCTGCTATCAAACGGGAGTTAAGAAGTGTCTTGCTCTTGTTGACTTACTACTTAAGGGATAAGGCCTTTTTCTTAGAGGGCGTAGCCGCTCTGATGACTTTCTTTCCTCGTCACGGAAATAAAGCTTTCGGTCAAGCGGGTTCAACTCGTTGCCGAAGTCCTTCCTCTCCCACAACCAACCCTTCTTTTCGGTGGCCTATTCCTTTTGTGCCTAATGCTGGGGTTCTCGGTTTGGTGGTGCATCGCACCTGAACAACTACTACTAAAGCCTGCTACACTGGGGGCACTAGACCCAAAAGAACAAATTAGGATCGCAACGGACACCCGCTTTCAAGCCATACAGTCTGTCTTTCGCCCTTGCTTACTTTTTAGAGGCAAGTAGGGACGTTCATTGCTTTTTGCCTTTAGGCCCTTATCCCGATGTGAATTGGCCCCTTGCCTGTGATGAAGAGGACATATTTGAATGCGATACCGAATCATCAAGCTTTGTCTCCCGCGGTTGGAAACAATCTCTATCGTAGGATGTCCTTCCCAGGGTAGTCAAGGGAATAGTCCAAAAGGAAAGTTCTTTTCTCTTCATGCTATTGGCTTCTGTCGTGTCTTTCGGCGAGGATACAACTGGTTCAACTACAAAAGAAGCCCTTTCCTTTAGAATTTTTGGACATTATCTCACTGTTAGCAAATGGAAAGCAGAGTTTAGACCATCCACGGCATCAACCTAGGTCTTTCGTCATAGAAAGGGGGGATGGAGCCCTCTGACCCGCTCTCCTCCTCCACTTAATGATATTCACCCAAAGCCTGCAAACTTTTCACCTTTCACCCGTGAGCTTAACGATCCTGCTGAGATTTGCTCATCCTAGAGCTGTAAGCGCTAGTCTTCTATACCTTTCCCTGGTTGCTCGGGCTGGGATACGTGCACACTTCGCTTTCAGCTCACCTGGAATGGAATGCTTCGACCCTCTCGTCCGTGAGTGCATGATGGAATTCAGTAAAAGCATTCTGGGTTAGAGTCAATCGAGCAATGAGCGAAAAAGGACACAGACACAGGAAGAAATACGGTATAACTGGCTATGTGCCAATCTTTCTTCTTCTAAATGAAATGACCAGTTTGCCACTAGTCTTGGTTCGATCCGAAGGGGAAATTCCACTTCGTCAGATGAGATTTCTTACCTTTACTTATGCCATTAGTTGGAGCAGCTATCAAGCGTTCGTTCTTACCCTCAGTGACCCTCAAGCGGGATGTCGATGAAGACTAGATCTGAGTGATCCATCTCACTCTATGAGATTTTTAGGTGAGGGGGATGGGAAGTCTACCTTCTTCTGGCTGGACTTATGGAGCGGCGATACACAACTAGCAACCCGTTTCGCCAACCTTTGAAGGAGGTCCGATGACCCAACCCCTTCTACGCTGTGCTGGGCGGTCCCAAAGACTGACTCCGAATGGCAGGTTTCTCAATGCGAGATGGAACTGATAGGATGGCCTCTATCCATTTACGCGGGTGTGCACTTCACTCAAAAAAGAAGTGAATCCGGAAGTGACTTCGCTAGGCTAGCCTTGTTAGTGAAGAATTTGCCCCTAACGCCAGGGGGAGCAGTCCAATCGTTATTCCTTCCTTCAACAAAAGCAGAATGGATACAAACCACCAAAGAACGAAAGTAAGTACCACCACTCCTACTCCAATTAGTAAAGCTAGCGCCTCGAACTAATCACATGCTAACTCCGGACTGATTAAAGGACCAAGACCTTACGACAACAGATGCGGATGAACTAGCTTAGCTGCAATCCTTCCCGCTCTAGTTCGACTAGCTTTGACCTTGAACGTGGAAATCTCAGTTGACTGGATATAGTGATTCAGATGGGTCTGCTGATAGGGATGAAAGAAAACCCACTTCTGGCTACACCTTCATACTTGGCGGAGAAGCCATTACGTGGTGTAGTAAGAAAGAAGGAAATCCTTATCCATGATGGAATCAGAGTTTGTAGCCTGCTCAGTAGCAGTGATGGAGGCTATATGGTTAAGGAGATTCTTGCAAAGTTTGGATATTCCGGGACATATATATATATAAGATAAAGCCGTTGTGATCTATTCTGATAACACGGCTGCAATAGCTTATGCAAAGGATCTCAAGTTCCGTGGTAGAAAAAATACTTACATAGACACCCGACTTCACTTCATTTGGTTATGAAGTATATCTCCACCTATGAAATGGTTGCTGACCCTTTGACCAAACTCATTTCTAGAGATGCGTTAAAAAGGCATGTTAGGAGTTTGGGATTGCGTAGGATTTGATATTCTTTTTTTAAGTATATGTTGAAAGGTAGCTACGGAATTGCTCCTATTACAAATCCCCGGGTATTCACTCCTCCCTTCTAGTTACCGCCTCGTGGGTCCTTCAACTGGTATGAAATCACTAATGGGAGGCGGTTATCTGAAACCTTAACATAGTCATATTCATTCAAGTTATCCCAATAGTCAATGAGCAGGAAGAGGTTTAGGAAGTAAATTCAAGCAAGAAAGGAAAGTCCATTGACTTGGCTACGCCACACCAACCCTATTCTTCCCATCGAGAAAGAAGAGTTCACAGCTACCGGCACCGACTCGAACTAAGAAGAGCTACTTAACAACTACCTACTATTGGGTAGTGCCCTCCTCCAACAACGGGGCTAATGCCGACTCCAAGACCTCTTATGCCTACTCTTCCAAATGAAACTTCCCTTCTTCCAAGAGCTAAATCGATGGCACTAGGGATCTATCCTAATTAAAGAAAGAATTGACTGACCTTGCGCCGGTATCATTTAGCGGAACTCCTGTTTACCCTGCGGGTCTGTAACTCCCATATGAGATTGGAACCTCATTCCTTCACCTGTGCTTGGTAGGCACTGTTTGTGGAGCCCTTTGGTAATACCAGAGGTGAGATGCCTTCCTACGGCTCACCATGAAATGGGCCATGTGGGCGAGTCTGGTGGGTTCTCACCGTAAGAGAATGTCGTCTTTTCGTTCAGTCGAATAGAAACTAAAAAAGCAAAGGCCGTGGATAGAGAGTGATAAAGGGGGAATTGTCTTCTTTCAGCCTATTCTAACATTCGAGTTCATTCTCGATAGTCAGATAGTGAAGTTCGAAGGGGAAAGGAAGACTTGAGCAGTGGGTCTCGACTCGGCCAACTGTCTTTATGAAGACTGACTGACGACAAGAAATGACGTAAGTAATAGATAGAATCGTTCAGTACGCTTATATGAACACTTTCATTTCTCGATTGAGAAAGCGGCTGGCCCAACTCGCCTGCATCGACAGCAAAGGAAACTGGCAGGGAAATGCCATTTTTTCTCAATGGCAACTGGCACTTAAACTAGATATCCCTCAGCCAGAGACTCTGGAATGAAATGACTCTTATGATAGTAAGATGGCGAAGAGTTAGAACGTGGCTAGGCTAATCTGCTTTCTCCCATTTCTCTCTATCTATGAAGGCTATGAAGGAATTCGTTCATAGAATGCGATTGCACTACTACTTTTTGAAAACAACCGTACGGGATATACTCGGCCGAGGAGATTGTACCAAAGGAGACCCGTTTTACCGATCGTTTGATTGGGTGTGTCCTTAGTGAGAAGCCATACCCTTAGGAAGCTTACCCTACTCATTTTGGAACTCCCTGCGAAGGAAGGAATCGAAGGCTTAGTTAGATAGATAAAATGGTCCCACAAGCGGAAAACACGTTCCAATTCAATCGCTCACGGCAGAGAGAGAAATCAGTATCGAAAGGATAGACGAACCCGGCCGGATGAAACTTGAGATTCATTCTTCTCAAAAGCAGTACCGAAGATAGTAAGAAATCCGGGAAAAACCTTCCAGGGGAAGAATAAAGTACCGGATCAAGTAGGCAATCTTAGGACCATTCTTTTTCTTCATTAGAGCTTTAGACAAACAAGATATGCCTTATTTGCAAGATGGAAGACCTGTTGATATGGTCTTCAATCCGTTAGGAGTACCTTCACGAATGAATGTAGGACAGATATTTGAATGCTCACTTGGGTTAGCGGGAGGTCTGTTAGATGTAGGCATTTCCCCCTATTCAATTACAGATCCTAGGTAATCACTTATAAAACCCATTGATGATCATCCCCTCTGGGCTCTTCACACCGGTCCGGTAAGATAGCCTCCTGCTTCTTCCCTGCTAAGCCTGGGAAGTATACAGATAGGGCCGGCCTAACGCAGACAACGGAACAACAGATAGCTACTGAGCTAGTCAAGCCGGCAGCTCTAGGCTGATCATCGTCTTCCTCATTAGTTGCAGTTGAGTGCTTTTCCTTAGATTGACCACCAGGAAGGCAATGCGATCTAATTTGTCTTTAACCGCCTTTTCGAACTGCAAATAGAGAGGAAGCCGCAGGAGGAGAATGAGCAACTAATAAGGTTTAGTTACAATCCCTTACAGCAGGAGGCAAAGCAGCCTTTTAAGATGATCGTCTCTTCCTCCATAACGGATTTCTTTCATGGGTAAGTAAGACTTAGTCACAAGTCAAGAAGTCTGATACCTCGGATCTGCCTAAACCCGTATCTGGCTCTGTGGTAACATAGTTAGGAAATGCAGTTGGCTCTGAAAGCCCCTTTTCTTACCCCAGGGATTCAATGAATCTTCCTTACCGGGAAGTCTTTGACTAAGTAGCAGCCTAGAATAGATTCTTACCCGGTGATGAAATTACAAATCTTTGCTAACCTTTCTATTGCTATTGTCTTACCATCCCGTCAGCCTAAGAAGGTAGCAAGACGGCTAGCTTGAAGCTAGGGGGTCGGGTAAAAGCTCTGGTCTAGTAGGGACTTACTACGGGGGGATTCACCCTGAAGTCTGTGACTAATGCCTTAGAATCGACTACTTTATCAGCTCAATAGGATCCTATAACAGATCTTTAGGCTCTTTCTTCCTGTCCTGCTGTGATTGAGACGAAAGCCATTTAATCAGTCTTGGATGCTTCGTTCCATATACCTTTAGCATCTCTTCCCACGTCCTGTGATTCACTTAGAACACCCTTGGATTCCATTCCTCTTGAGGAAAGCAGCTAGTAGTTTTATTTAGAGTGTTCTAGGAGCTAAATCATGTCTTTATTTCCTTCCTCTTCGAACCACTGAACTCTCTGTAAGGAAGTTCAGACTGAGCGTTACAGTTTTAGTAGATAGTTAGTAGTTATGATTTAGTGTGTTTGAAAGGCCCGTCCTTGAATGAGACAGAAGAGAGACTTCAATACGGTCTTACCAGAGTGAATTCGTCTCTTTCTAAACGCCCTTTTCTTCCATTACTGATCGGGGGAACTCACTAATCAATCAGATTGATTAGTTTTGACTATTTCCCCAGCTTTGTAAGATTTGCTAGTTGAAAGCATTGGATGAAATAGAAGCCGTTAAAGAACCCAAGCAAGTTTTCATACATTTCTGTCCTCCTGTGAACCTATGAATGAGAAGTTCGAAATGAAGGAATATTTGTTAGCAATAAAGTCCGGAGAAATGATTCCTAGTCCCGGATCAAAACCACCGTAACTCATAACTACAAGGAAGAAGATCATACGTAGTTTGAGAATACAAGCCGTGCTTGATTCCTCTATCTTACTCTTTACACGCCATTACAGCATCATAAAAGCACGGAAAGGATAGTTTCAAGAAGATGCCTCCTAGATGGCTTTCCAAGCCTAAATAGCATATTCAGATCGATGTTGAGAATGATTTATGCTATTGCTGTCAAAGCCCTCCCCGACGCTTCCTATTTATCTTGTTAAACGGCCTGAGCTGCTAAGAGCGGGAAAGCGCAGAAGTTGCAAGAATCGGCCTAACAGCAAGGAAAACAACCATTGGAAGTAAGTAGGCCGTGAACTTACTATTTCATCTTCGACTTTGTCCCCGGGGATGAAAGAAGACTTTGTGCTTCCTGAAGACAGAGAAGGTACAAAGCATCAAATCATTCTATTTCCCCTCCGTGGGTAATTAGGATTGACAACGAAAGGCTAACTAAGTTAGAAAGCCGGGGATTCCCGTTCCTATTCTCTTCTATAGTTCCGGGGTAAGAGACTATATAAGAAGCGTTACTCCCAACTACGTAGAACACATAAGCTATGCCCGCGTCTTCTCTAAACTCCTATGAACAGCAAATTACCAGATCGGACTAGTTCTCAAAGGCTGACGGTTGAACCCTAAGGCAAGGAAAGAACCCGCCCTGATAAGCTGCAATTCGCACTCTCGGAAGACTTAGTGTGTTTTACTGCGAAGGGCATACCTGTGATGGAGTAGAAAACGAGTCAGAAAGCCCTCCCTTTACCTTAATGGATGAGGCATAGGAGGTTGAAAGCAAGAATTCGGACACCATTGGTCACAGAACTCCTCGGACTAGTCCTATCTAGTCCTATATTGGAGACTTAGCGTGTCCAGCTAGAGGGAAATGACTTTGAAGTTTCTCCCTTTTACGCCGTCCTGAAGTTCTAAAGTATGATTGATTATGCGCGGAAGAAAATGAAATTCCATTCTTGTGCAATCGAGATCCTTAGGAGAATGCTTTTTGCTTTCTTTCTTGTATCTGCTTTAACGCCTAACTCGCTATGCTTACAGCTTGGCGCGGGAAGCCAGAGGGAAAGCATTCCTTTCAAGGTATAGGCTATATAATATTCTATTTCCTCTGCTTTGAATAGTTAGAATAAAAGTCATTGCTCATTCATTAAGAGCTCTTGTCGGTAAAGTAGATCGAGAGAGAGAATTGGCTTCTCGGGAATCCGCTGGAGTAAGATCAGTAGGGGAGTTCACACCGGGACTCTCTTAATAGAGAAAGAACCCATACCCTGAACCGGGGGAAGGGCGATAACGACCCAGGAAATACGGTATAATGGATTGATTTTGTACTGCTTTGCCCAAGAATTCCACTGTGTGTGCTGCCGTGCTGGGACTTCAAAACAAACCTACTTCACTTCCTGCCAAACCAGGCTTTTATACTTACAGCACGAGCTGTGACCATTGACAAGAACGAGTGCCCTATACAAAGTAGGAGAATTGCGAGTCTAAGAGAGGATCCCTGGTCTGAGTTGATCACAATGGCTGAGAACATATGCTTAACGCCCTCTTCAACAACCTTTCCCTTCACCCACAGAACCTGTCAAATTTTGCCTCTGATTGAAGGAGTGAAAGAACCCCAAAGCACGAGTGAATACGGCGGTTGTAGTTGAGAATGTTATGCCTGCTCTTGATTGCCATAGATAGAATTACCATTTGGAAGAGGAAATTCTTTGCTGGCTACTTTCTAAGGTTCAGGTTTGTCTGCCTATCCTAGCGGTTTGGTTGGCCTGTGATGAAGAAGAACTTTTATGATGACAATGGAGCTAGTCACGGAGCTTAGTCATAGGTAACACTCTGAGCCCTAGAAGGTGCTTATCTCACCTGTAGGCGAACAGAGCTTTCAGGATCGGGATCAAAGAGAGAAAGACCCAATTCAAGAGATGATTAGGAATCCCTCACTTTCTTGTGGAGGTGATCATAGGGGTCCCACTCCGACTGGTAGTGAGAACCTCATCTTTTTGAAAAAGCAAGCTCAGATGAATGTCGATTGACCGAAGAGGACAAGAAGGACTACTTGATAGAACATGGGGAGCCTACCACACAGGACAGGAGTGGACAGAAAAAACGAACCTGAGCTCATGTCTGATGGATCGCATTCTCTTTCATAAAAGAAGGATTCCCCCTACGAAAATGAAAATAGGACTGTGGGAAAAAGATGCGCTATATCGACAAGGCGAGGAGAAAGCAGCCTAATGGGAATAGCTCCAAACCAAAGCAGCCCTCCATCTCGCATATAGAAATGGTTGACAGGCAGACCTATTCATGATATCGAATAGGAATGATAATTCTCAGGGGATACAGATATGCCATGCTAGGATGAGCTAGGCTTTCAACAGCATAACCTCCCCAGCGGCTTCCCTCCAGTGCCTTTGACTATTGCTACGGTCATCAACCGCAGCATTGAATTGAGACTTTCCACCTTGCTTTGGACTTGAATGGATCTACTTCTCCTCTGCCAGATCGATCTTCATTAAGAGGGTCAACCCAAGCTATTGCTCTACCTCCTCTCCGTATGTTATGGTGGATTTTGAATCCCTAGTAGTAGACCAAGAGCTCCTGTTGGGGAATTCGGTTCTTGGTCTGATACATAGGGCAATCCACTCGAGTATGCGACTGCCTAAAGATGATAGACCTGCATGCGATTGATAGAAGGCTTCGACCCCCGGCACGCATCTCTTTTCTTCCCACGATGTAAGCGAACGAATGGAACCAAAGGAATGATTGTTGACTAGACTTTTACGATATTACCTCTGATTCCTATATGCTTTAATAGAGAGAATATCCCAGCTAGAATAGCCATAGGATATAGGATAGACTAAGGAATGATTGGCCTTAGCGATTCTTCACTCTGTGTTCATAGCTAACCAAGAGTGAGCTTATTCAAGCGGATATGCGACAACTCTCGCTAATCAGTCTTGGCTGGGGGAAGAACATCTGATTCACCAATAGGCATAAGAACAAGTAAAGAGAAAGTCCCAATCTAAACTTCCTCCTTCGCCTTCGCTTAGTAGCACTACTCTTGCTATAGGTTAGGGAGGGCTTATTTAGCGCATAGCTAGTTGGAAAAGCTCAAACAACGACTGGGGAATTCTCAAGGGTCTTCCAATCAATCTTTGTGAGAAAGCTCTTTTCCTATATGGGTAGGGACAAGAGAAAGAAGCAGGAATGGTACCGCGCGGATTCCTATTGCTTTTTTTCCAACTGGGATTAGCGAGACCCGAAAGGTCAAGGCACAAAATCTAAGACACTGGTAGGTGACCTGCCATCTACGACCTGAAATGGTCAAACCCTTTTTCTTTTACTACTCTATTCCTACGAAACGAACCAATAAAGAGTGGGGAAGGGACGGATTAGGTCTTTTGATAGCCACTGCTCGCTTTATTAAAGGTGAATAGAAAGATGTAAAGGTATTCTGATTCACTTATGAAAGATCCTGTTATTGGCCTTTCACTCTATCGTAGATGTACGAAGTCTCATCCCAAGTTTGACTTCTGGCGTAAAAGCTACTTGTCCACAAGCTTGATGTTCAAATACTGGTCTTTTTTCCTAGTCATAGTAGTAGTCCTAAAAAGCCCTCTCCCTTTATTTTATTGACACCAATCGAAGTCCTAGCCCTTAGAAGGAACAGAATAGGCATCGAGCAGAGAAGAGGCCGCAAGCACATTCATTGATGCATCGAATGCTAGTGTTTTCGCCTTATCCGCGGTTAGAGAATCCTCTGTCGGGATAAAGGCAGTTTTCTCTTTTTGAAAAAAAAAGAAATTTACCTCCTTCCTTCATCTCAGATGCACAGTGAATCACGGAGCGAAGACCTTTGATATTAATATTCCCGGTTTCTGACCCTTATTGAGCAGGAAATAGGAATAGAATCTTTCAAAGAGCTGTTAGCAGGGCTTGTTCACGAGTAGGCTGCACATGAACTAGAAGAAGCCACAGACAGAACAGAATCGCTTGGAAAAGAAGGACTCTTTTTTGCCGGTCCGGGATAAAGATAAAGAAGGCTACTCAAAGCTTCACAGATGACCAGTCCAACGGCATAAGTTGAAAAGATCATTCCCGAAAGGGCTACTAGCCTAACTCTTTAGAAGTGGTCTTCCACGACCAACGTCCCCGATTCGAATAGGTAGCTTAAAGTTTTTTTTTCCAAGGCTGGGGCCTAAGGACTCTCTTCTCTGGATGTCAAATCAGTTGCGAAGGACTGCTGTCGGATTGAAAAGAACAGAGAACTTCTTTCCCAGCTACAGATTTTGAAAAGGAAGGTGCTTCGACAGAAACTCCAGAAGGAGTGTATTGCCAGGCTTTGAATGAGAAGGAAAACCCCAGCAAGGAAAGTCTCTTGATCCTGAGCTTTTTTAGTTTAGATGAAATCCTCAAGCAAGGCATAATATTATTTCACCAAGTGGGATGAAAGTCAAGAAGAAGGTAAGCTTCTTCTATCGGTTTTTTTCGGACAGCAACTTTATAGCTACCTCCGCACCACTAAGAGTCTCAGTTACTCGAGAAAGACTTCTTCTTATTCCAGGTCAGAAGACCGGGAAAACCTCTTTCCGAATGTCTAGCCTTCTCGCTCCCTATCACTATAATTTTTATTAATATAAGAAAAGAAAGTCGAATCCAAGGGGCATATCTTTACTAGGTTATGATTCGCATCTCGAAAGAAATGCATTGATAAAGGATCTCACCTTACTCTAAGAAGTAAGCAAGTAAACCCAAAAAAGATGTGCACAAGAGCTAAGCCTACTTCCCTAGCTACTTTCCTTCCTTATTCTTACTACTGTCTTGCTCGGACTGACTGCACTGACTGGAATGAAGATCTCCTTCGTTTTCTAGAGAAGGCAGAAAAAAGTAGATGCCTTTATCACTAGAAATGCAGGGGCTTGCCTTATGACAGAAACAGCTGATATCCGAATGGCGTACGGCTTACCCTAAGACTTCAACTCCATCTTACATCGAAGTAAGTTCGGCTGGATCGAGAGAATCTGGATAGGCATGATCGAAATAGGGGGCAACTCCAAGATAGTTGGAAAGAACTGGCTCTCTGGCTTTGTTGTAAGGAGCACGAGATTGCCGACTATCGAGCTCCCCTAAACACAAAGGAGCCGGAGTAGTCCTCAACATCTCGTATCACATAAACAACACTCCATAACGGAAGATCATTACCTTATTCCGGGCTCGGCTCCGGCTTGGGACTGGAAAGACAAGACAGCCCTTGCTACGATGAAGGTTTCGGAGTCTCGGGCGAGCTAAGGGTTAACCCTTGCGCCGCCCCAGATCGGGTACGAAAAACAAAGACGACACATTAAAAGAAGTGCGTGCCGATACACATCGCTAGTAGCATTGGAAGCATCATCTCTTAGTGCTTTCCTTCGGTCGTGGAACAAAAGAGCGTCAAAGTATCCCCAACCCGGTACTTGTTACTGCCACTCGCGCCATCGGCTGCATGCTCCTCGCTTTTGTTCAATTATAAATAAGAAAAAGAAATTAGATATTCGAATATCTAATAGCGTGATAGAGACGGCGATAGACTAGACTATCCCCTATCCAGATAGATATGTCCCTATGAGCGACTACGCCGATCTTTATATGTTTTGGCCACGTCCGTTTCTGCTCCGAAGAGGAAGGTTTGGATCTTTCAATCTTATGTCGTGAGGGATGTGACCTATGTTAGGTCCATAAAATACCACCGCTTTTGGTGTTCTATGATTCACCTCCGAATAATGAGTAGGTAGTTCGATCCTTTTAATTCTTCTCTTCATAGTTAACTTATGGGGGGGTGCGGACCAATAGGTCGAATTACTATATAAAGAAGAGTTGTAAACTATCTTCCTTCTTGTTCGAGTAGGAAGATATCGCTTTTTCTCGTTTCTTCTCTTCGATAAGAATAGGGATTTGAAATGATAAAAATTCCTCTTCATTCTGTTGTGCTCAGCGAAAGAACTGCCTAAGCATACTTTTTCGGATCCAAACTTCTTTGTTCTTTCTAAGTATTCTTCTTGCATAGAATAACGCAACTGTTGTTGCAAAAACCGGGATTTTAGTAGCAGGCGGCATCCCCGCTTAGTTTTGAGTAGGCGGAACCATTCTGTTTTGGTTCTTCTCCACATTCTTACCCGGTGACCCAGGAATTTTCCTATAATTTTTTCTACTGATATTTCGATATAGAAAGATCTCCTTATTTCTTCACCGCGGATTTTCGCGTCATTTTCTTGAAAAGATATTAGATCGCCGTGGGAAACTTTCAAACGAGTAATGCTTACCATTCGATTATTCACACAAACCCTTCGATGACTTATCGGCTGCCTTGCTTGAGGAATAGTTTCACGAAAATGGAGACGAACCGGAATAACGTCCGATCTTGTTTCTGGATTGAGTAGAAAAGGGATATATGAAGTTCGTTCTGTTCCTCTGTGCATCTCTGTAATGGGTAAATCCCCATGAATAAGGGGCAACTTTCGTGTAGTTTGTGATTGGATGTAACTGTTAAGATTTTCTCTTGGATAAATCTTTCTCTTAATAGATCTCTTCTTGTTCCTCAATCTTCGGAGAATGCGGCGTTGTATTATTGTAAGTTCTCTCTTCCGAACATTTCCTGAAAGTAGACGACAAGTTTTAAATCTTAATGCAGGCATATCTCCGTTGAATCAGTCTGATTCGCCACATCGCGTATAACGGGAGTCGAACCCAATTCTGCCAAAACCCCCGATAAGCAAAAGCAAGAAGGAAACTACCTATCATTTTTCTCTCTTTCTTTGACCTGGCACACTGAACACATACCCCATCTAGAAGAAAGTCAAAGTGACTACATCTCCTTCGGACCCTGACGTGAACAGACGCTCTCTCCATCGAGAAATTCAACTGTCAAGATTAGCGTACTAAACGATTCGATCTATCACCTACGTCATTTCTACTTGCTTGGAAAAAATCCATACTTGTAGCACTCAGTCATCGTTCTGTCATCCAACATGCTTCTATCTAAGTGATTTCATAAAATATGGAATGGATATGTATGGGGTCACAAGAGGGTCGAGCTCCGGTCAGAGTTGTCGACGGGACGCTGCTATTGCCTTGGTCCCTCATGAGTTTCCTTTCCGACGGGGAATCGCTCATCCCTTGCTTGGTTCTGGTCAGTCCCGCTACCGAGCTTTCACTTTCAAATCAATCAACCCCGTGCTTTAGATCAGCTAATTGGGAATCAGAATCTGGATCTTACCCAACAATTGGGATCGGCCACTCATCTTGAGTATCTCACTTGGTCTGGCCTGACTGATGAAAGATCTCGTTTTTATGACCATCTTTCTTAATTAAGCCAAAAGAGGAGCTCTCATAGGGATCGTATTGTGGCGAAAAGGTTTCACACAAACCTATGGTATGGCATCGATTATTTCGAGACATTTGCTCCTGTGGCCAAACTCTAATCATTCCATACGAGTCATTCTGTAAGTTGCAGCTAACAGATCTTGGCCACTGCAGCAGCTTGATCTTGACTAGCTTGGGCTTCCTGCCTCTCTTCCGTGGCATTCAAGGACCCAAGCTTGGGGCATTCCCTCATGGCATGTGGCCCCTTGCATATTTATTTAGCACCCACCTCTGCTCTGGGCACATATTCTTCTTCTCCTCGTAGTCCGGCCTACCATCGTTTGGCTTTCCATCACCACCCTTGGCAATGGCTTTTCCCCCCTGTCCTTGATGTTTTGGATGTGATCTTGTTCAGGCCAGAAGAGTTCAGAGTCTAATCGCAGAGAACTCATACCGTCCCTTGAGCCTATAGATAGAAGGTAGGCCTAGACTTTAAGGTGAATACGTCTTTCTGTGATCTTACGGTAGCGAGTTTCGGTAAGTTCAGTAAGTGAAGTGACGAGCGAAGGTGTACAAAGTCTATGACTCACACGCTTAGGCGGGTTACGGGACTTTGTGATTCTTTCGGATCGGACAAGATTGCCTAGATTGATCAGATTCTCTTCCTATCTATTCATAAGACAAGATCAATCAAGGAATCCAGAGGCAGGGCACTTTATTCCGATATCTCCCCCCGAGGTTGAGGTAGACTTCCCTATCCTTAAGGATAAAATAAGATCTCTTGCTTTGCCCACAAGCCCTACTAGCGTAGCAAGTCTGTTCGCAGGTGTGTTGTTCGTTCTAGCGATAGGCTCCAAGCGCGATTCTGATTTTAAATTAGGTTTTCTGTTCTGGAATGAATCTGTTCTAAAGAAAGACCTGCCTATACTGAAGAGGGGCTGGTTCTCTTTCTTGATAGCATGGCGCTCGCCGGTCTGGGTACCCTTGACACTTGGCATTGCTTCCTTTCATCCACGAGGAGGGAGAATAGTGATCTCTCAGCGGCGAAAACTCTTTGTTCTTAGGTAAAGTTCTCTGTTTAGCGAAAAATCCCATATTCATATTATCCAAATATATCTTGGTAAAAAGAAATCGATGTATGTCTTTCTTTGTGTTCCACCCAGCTATGATGCATGACAGGAGAGAGCGAACACAAGCTCAAAATTAGCCTTCTAAGCAATCGAGCACCAAAGCCGATCTTCCTGACAGGCCGCATCCTCCACGGCCAACTCGTCAGTCTGACACTGACGGAGCAAGCATCTTTAAAAGTTTCTTTTAACGAGTCTCCCACACTCACAGGCACACCTCTGATTGATCTCGAATCGCTCTGATACCACATAGTCTCAGAGGAAAGCTGTCCATTATCTCTGCTCTGAGACTATGGCGGATCGAACTAGGGTAAATCCGAGAACGAGCCGTGGGAAAGTCCCCATCGACCTTCAAAGCAGCATTTAACGCCTTTTTTAGATAGGTGAGAACTTTTTCTTCTTTTTTATTTTATTCATTCAAAATTTGCCCTTGCTTACCTTGCAACTTTCATAGCATAAACCTTAGCTACTTAACTCTATTCCTACCTTGGGTCACGAGCTCAGCTCGGAAGTAAGGGAACTCTCTTCTTTTGCTCCAACAGTTAAGTCAAAGGCTACGAAAAAACCTTCCTCCGTAAGTTCCTTTACTCTCTCTCTCTTGAGCGCTTTCTGGTGAACACTTTGTGTAACCATTGAGTTCGATTTGAACTAGTTTCAAAGGCTGGATTTCCCTCTTATCTTACCTTGTAAGCCTCCAACCTATTTCCGGTGGAGAGGAGTGGATTTCCACGAAAGAAAGCCCTGAGCCAGGCCTCCATGACCTACTATGCACCAAGTCCAGGAACCCGAGTCCGAGTACAGTTAATCAAGGAAGAGACAGCAGCTGAAGTCTATGTCATCAGCTCAATGCAAGGTCCGTCGAAATCTTCCGGATGGGTCTAGCATCCGTAGGTCAGTTACTCCAGCGCCACAGTTCGACAGCTCGGGAAATACCTCTCACGCACCACGGTCGTCTCTTGACCACGCAATGACCTTCCCAGAATGGGTGATAATATAATGCAGAAAGCAGAATCTCAAAGGGAACCCCATCCAGGGGATATGCAGATAGAGCGCCCAAGACTTGGCAGGGAACGGGACCGTGATTCTGAACAGAAACAGACAAGATAGACAAGAAGAAAGCAAGGCCAAGAAGCCTCCGGGATAGACTCCTCCCTCTCTACGTGGGAGCAACATAGACAGTTCCTCGAAGCCGAGAAGATTATTTTGCAAGCGGGCCACCCCCTTTCAAACTCCACGGAACATGTTATTCCCACTCCTCTTGAGTCGTATGTATGCTGTCCTGTCCTCAGCTAAACTAAGCCAGGTGGTAGAACCTGTTTGTTACAAAGAAAAGATACCTCCGACAAGACGGTTCAGGAAAGTGCTAACAGGGGCAAAAGACTAGCATCAGATTTGTCTACTTCTCTTCCTCAACAACAGGTAATACCAGTCCTTCCCTGCTCTTGTCTTGCTGTCGTGTCGATCAAGGCCATGCATATATACAGATGATTGATTCTTTCGGATTCCTCCTTTAGAGTAAGGCATTAAGCCGGAGTGGCGGGGAAAGTCAAGCCTTACCTTACTGTTGCAAGTCTTTTCGTGTGCATGTCTGCTTTCTTTTTTCTACATAACGGCTCTTTAACGCATTACCTAGCTGAATAACTTATATTAGTCCGCCTTTTAGGTTGTTGTTTTTCCTCATTGAGGCAATTACCAGTCTTAGGAATGTGTGCCTTCTTATCCGGATTACATACACTGTCTCATCTCGTGCAAAGCGTATCTGAAGGAAGGGTACGGAGTTGATCCTCGCACCGAACTCTAAGCGCTAGTTGAACCTTCTTCGGTCTCTTGAAGCGGGGAGGAACTTACTGATGAAACTCTTTCCGACTTTTTGATGCTTGCTATCTGCAGTGAAAGAATTGAGAAGGATCTTTGTTCCCTCTTCCCTGCGTATGCTCCCGCAAGGAGTCCCATTCTGCAAGGGTAGTCGTGGTGTGAATCACAAGCACATAATGTAGCTCAAATCACGAGTATAATCATAGCTAAAAAGGCTCGCCCTTCCGTTGGATCAGCTGCTCTCCGAGTCGCGGAGATATCGTCTTTCTGATTTCTGAATAGTTTAGTTACCTCGTTCCATTCACCACAAGGCATCCATCTTCCTAACTTCATCTTCATCAATCTTGTCCCTCCGAAGCCTTGCTCTAGCAGATTGCTAGAAGAGTCGATCACTAAACCCTCCGCACTTGAAAGAAAGGATACATCTGAGCTAATTCAATTGAAATTCTTGTGCGTATCGCGATGCTCCTTTCTTTTGCCGTGGAAAGGGCTTCGTCTTCGTTTACTACACCGGCAATAGGATCGTCGAGTATGAAATGAATAGTAGCTACCAACGGTGTGAAAGCGTCCGTTAATATTGTATTGTTAATAGTGGCTGGCAGCTCCGGAGCTGTAGCAAAAGGCTTATTGCTTATCAAATAAAGTGATTGAACTATCTATCTTAGCGAATGGGTAGAAAGAGGCGACTTACGACACCTCTGTTAAGGAAGAACTATGCATCTATGTAGATGTTGCACATCAGAAGAATCCGAGCGCTTGCTAGTAGTTTAATTGGCACGTTTTAGACATCATAACAAGAAATCTCGTGATTGGGCTTGGAATGTTTATTCTGGACTGAGTGTGGTTAATTACATATCAATCGCGAAACGCTACTTGATCAGTAATAAAATAGCTTGCGATAATAAGTAGGAAATTCCTTCAGACCGGTAGGGAGAGGACAGCCCATCTTATCCTCCGAGACCGTTAAGTCGGGTCACTTCTATCCTCTCTCGAGCAACTAAACGTACCTCTCGTTTTCACTCAAGTAACTGCGTACCTTCATTTCGGAGCTAGCCATTTATGGAAAGGCCTATATAATAGAATGAAGAAGGCCGTACACGCATAGCTTAGAGTGACTTACCCTACCTTACATCAAAGAGGAATCGAACCTCTTCCAGTCCAGTTTTGTGAGAAACCGGAATCCTTTTGTTTGATGTCCCCCTCCCATGCCCTCCTCCCTCCGCCGTTAGTTTTCGCTGATACGGTCGCGCAGCGCTAACATAAACAGATCAGTTACTACAGGCAAGAACAAATACGTATATAAAGCTAAGCCACGCTAAGTGGCCCTGAAGTTCATTAATACTTTTTTGAAGTTCCCTGGCCGAGGGGCTCCAGGGAATTCATTGGACGTATCGTATCTCATGGAACAGAATCTGCTTCTAGAGGGTCTCGTGCGCCCGACAAAAGAGGGCTTTGCCAGAAATACTATGAATCATCGGGTAGGTTTTATCCTAAAGATTTTGAATAAAGGACGGAGGTTGGGTAAAGGGAAGAACAGCGATTGGCAGACTAGACTAAGTGTCCACTCACTACCTTTAGAGAAAAATAAGATTTTTGCTGCTAAGAACAAATTTATCCAAAACAGTTAGCTAACAGCGATTCAAACGGATTAGCTAATCGTTCTCCCAATGACCTTTTCGATCGGGTCACTGGATTGATTTTCAAACAAGGTCTTTTCCACTCGTGCTAAACACACGATTCCGGAAATCCTCAATCCATACATTTACCCATCGATCAGACCATAAGCTTCTGGGCGATACTGTGCTTCAAACATGTGGTCTTCACCTATATAGTATCGAAGGCTTGAGTTACGTCCCTGGAGTCACTCTGCCCGGAGACTCCTACCCTTCTCTTATATATATTATCTTATAAGCCTAACCTTTCTTATTTAGACCTCTTCCCGGCTTTATATTAAGGTTTCGTATAACCCTCCCAGACACTGTAATCGTGATCTCTGATGTTGGTATTGGCGATTTCTCATAACTTTCAGCTACCCTAATCGGTTCCTACATTTATTAGACGTTGTAAAGGTGCGAGTTGTCTCAGAGGCCGAAAGTAACGGGAGGATATATCGATAGGATACCCCAGCCGAAGGAAGTGTTCTATTCCCGGTGGTCCAATAAAAACCAAAACCAGTTGTTTATTAATCTTGGGCACAACTCTGGATCCATATCCATCTGTCTCTTCCAACAAGCCTGGTTCAATACCAGCTGTACTGGTTGTCTCACTGCGTGCACTTAAAACAAAGCCAATTCCACTTGGGAAGATCAACCCCTCCATATTCTTATTATGGTCGCTCGTTTTCAAGTGCTTTTTATTGAACCATCCGGTATGTTTATAACTTTCAAATTGAACAGGTAGTTCATGTATTGTAGACCAGGCACGGAGCGTACCATTGGACCTCTTCTGGAACTCCGTTATTCAAGTAAAGAAATGGGGCGGTTGCTTGCTTTTCTCTTTCCCTTTAGCTTGGGACTTCTTAGTAGTATGAATCCCATCTATTGATTCCCTTTCCTTCGACACATATGCATAGGGCATTCCTCTTGACTCCCAAAAGCTTCTCAAAGAGCTCCTGAGACTAGTGCTACTCCTAGTCTCCACAGAAAACTTGCTACCGCTATTTAGTCCACAATTAATTACTTTAGCCTTCGTTTTAACAGCAAGAGTACCTTGCGGGGATATCTTCTCCTATTGATTCAATTCCTGCAAACCTCAAAACATCTCCTTCTCTGTGCGCTCACTCCATTCCTCAGCAAAGCAATCCGGTCGGTGCGGGCAAGGCAGTACTGGTACTCAATCGATCTTGCTCTAGCCGAAAGCGGCTTCACGGAAAGGAAAAGTAAACCTTCCCTATAGTGCTTTCTCGAGGGGCCAGATATGATCTTGCCAAAAGGTGCGGAAAAAGCAGCTTCACGCTCTACTTTAGACTACTTTCCTTTTCCAGGCAATTGGTTTAGCTAACCCTTATTATATTATATGCATCTATTGGGCAAAGAAGCATCGCTCCTTCCGGGCTTTATTCCACAGTTTCGTCTTTCCGATCATTCGACTAAGGGGAGAAGGGGTGGATGAGGCTTAGTAGATTCGGAAGAGAATTCTAATCCATATCTGATCTTTCCCGGAAAAGACTTTGGCTTCTTGAATAGGCCAGATTCCACTTGTCGTGAGAAAGAGGATGAAAGGAACGCTTATTGGTTTCGTTTCGTAGCCCCTCCTGCCGCAGTGTGCACTAAGTCGACAGCTTCTTTGTCGAAATGAGGAATCGGAATCCCTTCACTTAGTAGCTTTAAAAAGGAAGTCAGGTTTTGCATTCTATAGAATGCCCAGAATCGGTTGTGAAAGAATGGCTTTTGTTCCAATCATCCGCTGCGCCCAGTAGTTCCTTTTCATCGTCTGCGAGACTTTTAGTTAAATGAAAGGGTCCAAAAAGAGCTCGAAAGGAGTCCTTCGTAGTGAGAGAGTGAGTTCCGGTCCGACACGAGGTGAGGGATAGTCTTAGCTGCGAGGCCCCGTACTAAATATGATAACAGGGATGTTAGAGGAGTATGGAGTTGGTGCACATAGTAATGCCAGGGTCTCGAATGCAAAACTTGGACTTGAAGGGAAGGAAGGCTTCCCCAGTCGCTCTAGTTGATGCTTACTTTCTTTGGTGTACAGGGAATTCAATAACAGATTCAAAGTGGAAGTGCGAAAAAGGCATATCGGCTAAGGCCTAGTTCCTCTTCAAAGGTAGGCAAAGATTGAATAGAATCTTATCCTTTCTCAGCGGGATCCTATCTTCGCATGAAAAAAGTCAAGTAAGCAGTCAAGAATGAATCTGTCTCAGATCTGGCTTTCACAGGCTAAATGCCGTATGTTGACAGACCTTTAGAAGCTAACTGATCTTTAGGCTATGCTATGACTGCCTCGGATCTTACTAAACCCAGGGAATCCGTTCCTCTTCTCCCGTCTGCCTAAAAGGAAGAAGCCTAAGCAGCAATCTCGTTTACTCAGTCAGCTATCTACACCGGTAAGTTAGGTATTTCCTTCGTCTCGTCTAAGTAGTCTAGTAAGGAAGGCGAAAGGAAGAAGTCTTCTTTCGTTCCAGATATTGATAAGCTGGTGATTCCGTTCTTGCAATCAAGTCCGGAGAAGTAATTTTCACTTAAACTTCAACTTCTCACTTCTATCTCAACTTACTGACTCGGGGTGACTCTAGCGGCTTACTACTAATGAAATATCTCCTCTCCTGATCCTGAGGGCTGAAAAGAGGGAATTGGAATTCAAATCTATAGCTCCTGGGATTACAGGGTATACTGGATTAGCTGGTGGACTGAGAGCCTTTGTCGAATATCCCTTATGTACTCCTCTACTTATCTCATCCCAACTATCTAACCTGACTTGCTAGCAGGTTTGCTTCCTAACCTTATTCTGCTCCTTCCATACTTCCTGACTTTGAACGAGGTTTACTTGCACTTGCTAGCGGGTTATCACCTTCTTATCCTCCTTGCTTTATAATATAAAACCAGGGGAATTTCAACGCAACGGGAAGACAGTCAGGTCGAATGTCTGCATCGAAAAGGGGACTGAGGGTAGCCAAAGGGCTGACAGGCTAGTAGAGCATATACTGGTCAACCATGGATTCTAGGGGAGAATTAGCCCTACAAGGCAGGATACAGGGATTAGTTGATTAGCTGGTTCTCATATCGCCTCGCACTTCCTCCCCCTTTAAAGCTACTACAGCGCTGGGGAATGACTAGCTCTTGCTGCAAAACTAGTACCTGAAACTTAACTGATACGAAAAACTAAATAAAGCACAAAAGTCACTAAACAGCTTTGCTTGCATGGAAGGCAATTGCGTTAGAGAATCCTAATCCGGGGATTTGTTCCAGTAATGGCATAAACGTCCCGGAAAGATCTGATATGAAATCTGATCTGGATCTAACCAGTAACCCTGCATTCAAGCTGAATAAAGTCTGTCTAACTCTAACCATGCTTTTACACACGCACCGTGTACGAAAAGGTTCCTCTCGACTGTATAATAAAATGCCTTCTCCGGATTGATGCTAACCTGAGCTAACTTTGAACCTTACCATGTCAGCGGTACACGTTGTACACGAAGCCAGTTCTGTGCTTTGCCTTACAGAGGTTCGAGAGGACAGATAGGCTAAATGAAAGAGAGGTTATCTCGACTGTCAAGAAAGCATTATCAATACAGGAAGCAAAGAATGCCCGGATGACCCGATTGTACTAGCCTTATTCCATTCCAGTACTGTAATAAGCTAGCACAATAAGGGCCTTCGAGCAGCGGGACATTTAGTTTAATAGTTCTTTACTCTACGCTAATAACAGAAGTTAGTAGACTAGCTTCGCTCTTCTTATAATGCTTGTGAGTAAGTAACTCTATGAAAGCCCTGCCCTTTAGAGAGCCCCTTCTACTACTATAGCAAAGCTATTGGATTAAAGCTAGGATAGGCGCCTGGGTGCTTTAATGGATTTTGGTAGCGGATCTTGCTGTTAGACGAAGTGGAGCAAGGAAATGCCCAGCCCTCACTTCCATTTTTTAGAACCTTTCCTTTTCTTTTGATTTTGAGGCCGGAGATAAAGGGATGGATAGGCTTGAGGGACCTCGACGCACTGGAACACATCTAAGATATATATGGATAGGCCGCCCCGCTCATCTACGCCCTTCAGTACAAGAGCTTGGAAGCCACCATATGATATGCAGTCGCTCCTGCGGGTTTCCTCCCTTGACCAGGATAGGATGAGGCAAAAGCGCCGGTTACCTTACAAAGGGGATCAGGGCGCGTCCTTACTCGTACCTGAAAGTGGATTGCCCATCCCCAATTCTTTTCCTGCCCGTAGGAATGTGCGATAAAGACAGCCAATGAAAGAAGAGTAAATGTCAACACGGATTTTCAAAAAAAGAGAAGGGGGTCCGGATAGATAGCACCCAACCAAGGCTTGCCGGTAACACGTTGCGAAGCCAAAGGAACCACAGGTGGCAATTCTCAATATTGAATTCGATTGCTTTATCCTCTTAGGCGCTTCCCTAGGGTCCTATCACCCGGAATGGAACTTCCTATGAGTATGAGATAGAAAGCGAGGAACGAACGAAGCAAGTTCCACCACATCCATCTGTATAAGCCGTTCACTACAATCAAGGCTCATGAGAAGAAAGGCTAACCAATGCCTATATACGAACCAAAGGTTAAATACCCATTTTCGATATTAGAATTCCATTTCCTTTGTACGAAGTTACAGGCTTGTATAGGCAAAAAGTTTCCACTTCTTATCGTAAGGGCAAAAAGCTCCCCAATTAAAGAAGGAAATCGAGCTACGCTAACCAGGTCAAATGGCTCCAAAAGAGTACAAAAAGCAAGCCGCGGAGAACAGAGGATAGTTCGATCATGGAAGTCGTCCCCAAGCAACTACATCTACCTGGTAGCACAAATGGGCTTAGAAGCGGCTAGCAGCATGTTCCGTTTCGTCATGGGAAAGAAAGGGAGAAATAAGAAAGAGATTAGACGTTGGGGTAACAGTCCCAGAAGCTTGAGTGCCACCAACAAGAGATTGTGAAGAAGGAGCCAAAGTATAGTTAGACGAAGCCGTAGGAACTCTTAGCCAGTCATTAAACCTAGCCCACTTATCCATTTCCTGGAACCAGGTATTCCTTAAGAGATAGCCCAGTGAAGTAAACCGAGGGCACGAAGAATTCAAGGCTCTGTAGACTGGGTAAGAAGGAAAAAAGGGGGTATGGCTATCAAAGTCGATTTGGAAAAGGCCTATGACCGTGTCCGGTGTGACTTCCTTCCCGAAAGAAAGGCCTAGATGAAAGCTAAAAAGACGCGTTCTAGTGGCCTAACAATACCACACAGGGTATTAGTGAAGTTTCTATTGAATTGAGTCAGATCCTTGTTTGGTTTAAAAATGAATATCAGATGTCCATGAAATGAAAAAGAAATTGTTAGAGGAACAAGAAAAGCATAGATTTTATTTACTCTAAATAGCCAGCCTTCGTATCAGCCTTAGCCATTCAAGCAGTCCCCAGATGTTTAACAAGTAGGGTCTTTTCAAAGGTTTAATTCTTGACTATTAGAAAGGCTTGGTTATATCGAATTACTTTACCTTTACAGAGAGAGAGCTCGTGAAAGACTTTAAATTTCAATATCTGTTAATTTCTTTTTTAATTGATTCCTAACAGGATTGGCAAATGTCACTGTGCGTAACACATCTACTTGGAAGTGGAATTAAGATAATACCCTTCCCTCTTTCTCTTTACTTACTATTCAGTGTATTACTAACCTCGTGAAGGTAGTGATGGAAGTCAGTCGTTTCCCTTTTAGCATTAGGACTTGATGCATATAGCCAGCCGTTTACTTTGACTTTGAGCACAAGACATTTTAGAATGCTTTCTTTTTATTGAAGATTGAAGTTGACTAGCGGACATTCCTGTGGCTAAGGAACTTAACTCATATAACTTTCGATTAGACTCGCTACATCTTTCTAGAGTTCCAGGTAAACCACTCTTTTATTACGCTCGCTCCCTTAGTCTCAGTACCGAGTACCGATCCGATAAGAGATTGAAATTGAATTGAAACATTCTTACAAAAGTCAAGACAAGAGGGCAGGAAAGACTGATTAAAAGGCTAGGCAAAGGTGGTGCCCCTACGAGAACTGGCTCTCTATATTAAGATTAAGCAAGATAGATGTGTTAGTGGCAGCTTCTTCTAATTCCTATGATTCTGCAGATTCAAATGCGTATGTATGTTATGTATGATTCAGTGGATGAAAGATCGGATTATTATCTTTAATTAAGCATCTCTTTCATCTTCATTTTCTCTAGTGGTATCTGCTGCTTAAGATTTGACTTTTGCTTCCAAAACTGAAAGAAAGGTAAAAGCCAATCCTACGTCCAGGTTTCCGGGACTTTCTTCCCACAGGTTATTCTATACAATTTATGAAAGAGAGGACCACTCGGGGAGATGAGTAAAAGCTTTCTATAAGATACCAAAGAGATTCTGACAGGCGAAGCAAAGGAAAGAGAAAGACTAGCCTGCGTAGTATTACCAGGCACACCTCTCCTAGTGTTTTTCAACCCTGAAGGGAATGAGCAGCTAGCTAACTCGAACTAACCATCATATGGATCCTCAAAAGCATGGCTTGCTTTAATTCTCCGCAGAGAAAGAAAGGGATCAAAGAAACCTACGATGTATCCTCAATCTACCTACCGAGGTATTTCAGCCTTTAAATTATGATTCTTCTCCCGGGTAAAGAACCAACCGGCGAATGAAGGCTCCGTGGCGGAGCTGCCAATAAGCCAATCCGTTCCCAGTGACCCATCTAATTGATTCGATCCAGTGCAGAAAGAAGCGAGTGAGCGGCAAATGATCCCATATAGGAACAGGCGCTGTCTCTCAATCCCGGGATTCCAATCCAAATTTTCTGTTTCCCCTACTACCTTAACTTAAAATTAGATCGGGGGCAAGCAGTCATAGGTTTCACTCCTACTCCTGGTATGCCTTTGATAACCTGCTTTCCCCAGAAGAGAAGGTGACTCAAAGCAAAGTCGAAGTTTCCTGTCCTTCCTATTAACCCGTAACACGCCTTCTTGCTTTCTCCTTTGAAGGCAATCCTCCCCCTGAAATGCTCTAAGCCTGTACGTCAAGTGATTGTTAGCATACTTGATCTTAAAGTATGCAGTACTGCGGTACCAGTCCACGACGACTACCATTTCTGTAACTTCTCAGTCTCATTTTAGGAGACTTCAGGAGCATATTGAGTAAAGAGGTAGGCCCGGTGCTCCTTCCCTTGCCCTGCCTAGCGGGGCTATTAGTCATAAAAGAAGGTCTCATTATATACTCCCTCAACCATTGTCCCAAGCCTCTAAGAAGCTGGGGGTTTCCCTCTAAGTACTGCTAACTAAAGCCTCTTTCGCTTTTTATTCTTCCCTGCCCCCCTTATGTGATTAAGTCGGGGAATGCACTAGAGTCTTCTCAGGTCTTATTGCTAATCCCTTCCTTAGTTGTATATAGAACTCGGAATCTGAAGTACCTGGTAACCTATCAATCTAATGACTGATTTCTGCCCTTCTCCGGGGACTTGATAGATTTATTCATAAAAGAGAGGTTTCAGTCTCAGAAGTGGCATTCTGTTCTCCTCTGCCGATGCTGCTACGCTTCTCTGATCCCTAAAGGGTAAGATCCTAGCAATAGCCTTGCTTCTAAGACCTGCGACTCTTTCTTTTCTTCGCGCGTTTTAGGAATGCTCTTGAAAGTCACGCTTCGGTTAGCTTTGAATTAGAGACTCACAGGATAGTGTTCAAGGAGCATCCATCTCATCTTTTGGGCTAGTAGACTGATCGACCCACCATTTAAGAACCAAACAAAGCAAGGGCGTTGACTAGTGCCCATGTGTGTGCTTGCATAGCAGCTCTGACTCTTTACCTCCCCAACCATGATAAAGGAAAAAGGTCATTTTTAGGGAGTTCCACGATCCGACCAACAAATCGCGCTGAAGAGATGGATATTGGCTCTTTTTCGCTCTTTTTAGTAGCTAGCCTAGCTCTGCTTTCTGCTTTCTCCTTAGCCTCAGCTCTACTACTAATAGAGAGTCGGAAGGCAGCTTAGCTCGGAACTGGGCTAATGCTTCGGTTATACTAGATTCTGACCCGAGGCTGACCGAACTACCTTTTGCGTAACTCCCTTTAGAGAGAGAAGGCCGCTCAAGCAGAATCCGAAGACGACTCTAGCCCGCTTAAATTGAACATTCGCTTTTCTCGGGTTCCGGTTCTAGCTATGATAGTCATGGCCTTCACTTTGGACTGATTGATTCGCCTTCTATCTCCTTCGGTCAAGCAAGTCTACTGACTCAAGGGACGAACCACTTATAGGCTTTCTGCCTTCTCGTCTAGCTCATTCACTTCCATCCTTCTCGTTCAATCTAGTGCCTACTCACTACCCGGGATCTAAGACTCCTTCCTTTAAAGAAAGCGCTTAGTCACTCCAGCCTTGGAGTTCGATCCGCCCATGAGCTCTTTCATCATACTGAAACCCCTTTTTTTTAAGTTATACGCGTCAGGGCTAGACCAAAGATGGGTCGGTTCACTAAAGCTCTTCCTTTCTTTCCTTTTCACTTCCTCCTTCAGGTCGCCAAAAGAGCCCATGTGTCCCGGCTCCAGTAAAAAAAACTGGATCTCGGTGAGCTCCATTTGCTTCGAAAAGATGTTGTTGGGCAGTAAGCATTTGCAAGAATAGCATCCCTATGTGGGGGGAAGATCACGAAAGACAAAGATTATCAAGAGGGCCTCATGACGACTAATCCATGAGAGCCCATATTTATGCTTTCATAAAATCGTTCCTCATGGTCAGGAGAGGGAAGATCTTAAGGCTTTCTAGTTTTTGAATCCACTGGATAAGCTGGCCCAACAGCAAAGCACTACTACTTAACTATGCTAGTAATATGAATGGATAGGGAAGACTCCGTATTCACAGGGCTATCCACTACTCCAACTTTGACTCGATTTCAAGCCGAAGGGAATGGACAGTAGGACTCCCAATGGATAGAAGAGCTATAAACTGATGCAAAATAACCTTCTTTCACTACTAGCTGGATAAGCTTACCCCAGTCCTGGAATTGGAGAGGGGGGGAGATTTGCACCTAGGTGATCCCTTTCTCTTGGCCGGCCTACTGGATTGATGACCTTGCCCGAAGCATTGTCCTAGCCCCTGCTCTTAAATAAATGGGATTGATCCAAGGAAACTGAATACTCAATAGCTGTTAGTGACTCCATTAATTCTCTATCTGCTGGATTGACCCTTCCAGTTGGCCTAAAATCACTTAATGGAACTGAACACTATTCTGCAGGGAAGGAACCTTCAACTCACAGAGGGAAAGGGTAGTGATGCCTCTGAACCAAAAGAGGGGGCCCCACTTAAAATAAAACTCCATCTATCGATTCTTGAGATGCGAGATGTTCCCTACTCTCTCCTTTTGATGCCCCTACTATTGCTGACGGATCCCCCCAATCACTTGGGAATGCTCGAATATAGGAGAATCTGCTGTTCTCATGTAAGCCGACACAGCCCTGAATCTCCGTAACGATTATAACGGCCGAGGTTGATTCAATGTCCTCCTGACCGGGGCACCTGAATGATTCTAGCTCTCAACTAGGTCTTTTCCACTCGTGCTTAACACATGATTAGTGGAAATCCTCATTCCGTACATCTCCTCGTCAATTTGGGCATGAGCTCGCAGCCTAGATTATGGGGGAGAATGAATGGCTCTGTGACTCCTTCGCCTTGAAGGGAAAGCAAAGCTACGTCTCGTCAAAGGGCTTACCCAAAAAAAAAGCCCTTTCTCGTTTATGGAGCGACCTGTGCGTAGATTTGAATGACAGGGTTTGATAGTTTTCTCATTAATTCGGGATCCTTACCTCAGCGGTGCCGAAGTTTGGTTACGCCTCGGGCTCGGGGGTAGATCGGTTGACAGTTCACGTCGTGATCCGTTGATGAGCGTTGGTTCAAATCAAATCCGAGATTTCTAACTATACATATATATATTGATTCATAAGTTAGTTCTTCGCTTTCTGAATGAATGTCAGATCGGAACTCAAAGGAGAATGTGGTCATAGGATTTGTTCTCAAATAGATAGATTTGAAATGGCTATCAAAGGTATGTAATGGGGCTAGAAGCAATAGGAATAAGACTTGTTGCGAAGAATACTAGTGAGAATGCCAAAGTTGGCATCATCTTCTGCCGGGATCTCTCCTAACGGCTGTATTAGATTTCGAGTCCCTATTTCAGGAAGAGTTTTAGGGCATTCCACTTACAGCGACGAAGGGAAGATTAGTTATGAATCACTTACACCATCTTGGCTTTAAATGCAAATTCTGTCGATTAAATGCTCGAATCTTAGTCTCAAACCTGACGATAAGACTTTACAATGATTTGCCTTTATGTTCTGTATCCCGGTGCTGTAATGGGCTCCCTCTGAGGATGATTCTAAGAAACCACAACTGCTGTTACTTAACTAGTAGGCTAGAAGCCCTTTCTTTGCTGCCTGTCTGTGCGAATCTAATAGCCAAACAACCGGTTCATGCAACGCGAAATGAAGATAAACCCTTCCCGCTCTAACAATGTGTGAGCAGCCATGGCTCTCTCTTTGACGGTAACTTCTTGAGATAACTAAAAAAGGCGTAAAGCCAGCCCTCCATTAGCATAGGAGAACCTGATTCCAGCCATACTATTATAAAGTCACTTCTATCTTGAGACTTGTTAGGAGCAGACAGGCTTTTGGCATAGGCAACCTAGCTTACTCGTTTTGATAGTTTCCGCTATGACTATGTTATGTATGTAATTACAGTCTTTGTTGGATATTGTTTAACCTAACCGTAGACTTTCTATTATCTTAGTCAACCTATGAATAGGACCACTGCCTACCGCATTCCTGCCCCGGCCTTTTCTTTCGCCCGACACAATTGATTCGTCATGGGGAACCCGGTTGCTTGTCTCAATCAATTTGATTGCTTTAACTAGTCATGCTATGGAGAATTCCCATGGAGAGCCAACTGCTTCATGCCCCAGATCGCGGGGATTCTTATTGTGTGTGGTCATATTTCCTATTCATTGAGTAAAGGGCCGCGTTAGACCCGCAAGGCTTTCATCGGAGCACATCGCTTTCGCTCCTTAGTTTCTCAGTGGAAGAGGACCTTTCTCGATCAACTATCTTACTTGAATGAAGAAAGAAGTAAACTTTCTATACAAAATTTTCTGAATAGCCAAATAAAGGAATTTTGGGCTTGATAGCCACTCCCCTGAAAAACTGCAAAGAAGACGATTCGCTACTTCCGAATCGCTGCATCCAGCTCCTCCAGTCTCCTCGATTGGCCCCCTTCGACGTTGTGATCCCCTTAGTTCACTATTTTCTTGTATATAGAGTCGAGTGCCTGTCTTTGATTCGGGTTTGGATATTCTACCTTTCTGCCCCTCTCTCTCTTAATCAAAAGCCCCTTGACCTGTGAGGGTACTTTTCCAGTTAGTTGAGAAGTAGCCATTTGCTTCAAACAGGCACCTTGGAGAAGCTGCTTTCCCTTAACTTTTAAATCCCCAAAACCAGATGAAATAGCTTCTGCTCATACCAATTTGCTGAAATCCATCCGGCACTAAACGAAGTAGGTCGATACCAATAACAGGAACCGAAAGCCGCTCTCTTCCATAAAATAAAGAAGAGCGAAACTCTCGCCTATCCGGAAAGAAATGACTCCTAAATCAGTCCCTCAAGCGTCGGAATGTTAATCCACTCGCGCTTTTTAAGCCCTCGGATGAAAGAAGTGCGCGGATAGAGCAAGAACTATGAGCGGGTAAACCGGGGCCTGCGAGTTCGCTAAGCGCTTCCGAGTGGACAAGATGACAATAGATTTGTCGCCTTTGTCTATGAAGAAGGCCGCGGACGTGAGGTCTCCTATCGGCTGGTATAACTTTGTTATATCCATGCCTAAGCGGGTAAGGTTATCTACTTTTCCGGGGGCTTTGGGTTCAAGGCAGCTTCGCGACCGATAAATGCTGTGACGCCTGGTAAGCGTTGCAAGCGTTTATTGGTTATGCTCCTAATGTTCTACATGCGGATTTTGCCGCTAGAAGTAGCACTGTCTATCATTTTAGGTAGGGTATTAACCCCTCAACACGTTGGTGTTCTATTGAGGTGTTTCACGTCCCTAATGCTGCTTTAATTAATATGTGAATATTCTGTGTATCAGGGATGGATGAAACAATACCTTAACTACTTAAAATGGTATTCGCTCTTACACACTCGTCCTATTACTCTAGATGATTTCTTCGAGGCGCCGGTATACACTGATACGTGGTACACTAAGACGGTCGACAGTGATGTCTTCCGTTTCGGTGTCGCCTTTCGTATCGTGGATATGGCAGCACGTGTAATAAGGAAAGAGATTCCCTTATTACCTGTGTTGTGTCTCAGGAGTCATCTATTGTTGATTCCTCCGTAACGCCTGATTAGCGTTAATAGATCATCAGACCATAATCATTTCATACGTTATTTTTGGAAGGATTGAATTTCGCTGATCGGATCGCCACACCGGAGTATCCCGCCAACAGTCTCACAGCCAGACATGACGGATAAACTTGATCAATCGAAAAGGCCGGACACTTCGACAGTCACTCACTACCCTTTTAGATAGAGAGAGCCTTTATCTATCTAGAGCTAGAGATAGGCCCAAAGTCTTATGTATGATGGTCGTAGATGGTGTGGTCTCAAGGGTTAACCCCGGAAAGACAAGACCACTCCCTGCTCGAGGAACGTAGTCACTAGAGCGAAGCGATAGGTTGGTTTAGGCCCCGAGCCTGGACTAAGAAAGATGTGCCACATATACCACCTGTGATGTAACCTGACTCAATTACCATCCTATTACTAGGAATCGATCGAGGAGACTAAATCGAAGATCTTCCACAGACGATCGAATTGAATTAGTTCAGGATCACTCTTTTGAGCTTTCCAATGAGTCATAACCGTAGGACCTTCGAAGATTGATTCTATGGTAGCATCCGGGTTGCTAGTGGTAACGGCGTACCAACTAACATAACGTAACCAACTCTGAATCCGGAGGGATCACTCGAGAAAATCTCTTGTGCCGTTACCGGTGTGAATTACAATTCCGACGTGCCTCATCTATCAGCTCTGGGAGAACATCCATGAACATTCCTGCGCTGATTCACATCGGTCATTGGCGACTGCTTTCTTAGTATGGCATCTTTGTTCGCTGTCCACTGGCGGTTTCGTATATAAGAAAAAGGCTTTCATTTAGGAGCGCTGTTTTCTGTCTTTTTAGAATATAGGAAGGGGATGAGCTACCTAGACCTTTGTATGTACGGGTCTCGGTAATTGAAGAGAGAAGATAGGAAAAAGACAGAGGAGTACGCGAAACTGCCATTCTATGCTCAACCTTCTGACCACGAACACCAAAGACAGATAAATAGAGGACTTGAACCTGTAATGTGTACTTAAGGGCTAGATAGACAGATGCCCTCCTATCTTCCTTCTTTACTGGACCAAAAGATGGATAGATCTAATACGTGAATAGTTTTGATCACAGGTAGCGAAACCAAGAAAGAAAGGATTCGCGAGTGGTGCCTCTTTCCTCTCTATTTTCTGAGATTTCTTCGCCAATACCTTTTTTTTAGCGCTGCTACCTTTTCCCAGTCCACGCCCAATCAGAGTCGTAAGTGTGCCTGCTCCGTCCTTCTTTGACGAAATGGATGCTTTAGGGGAAGGAGGGACTTCACTAAAGATGGTCTGTCTGCGCGCCAGGAAGGGAAGGCTTCCGTGCAGGTAGTTCAAGCCTGGGATCCTGTCCCTTGGACGACTTTAGTAATGGGAGAAAGGCAACTGGGCCCTGCAGTGGTAGAACCTGGTGAACCGGGCGTACTACTTGACTTGCCAAGCAGCTCTTTCTTCTCTTATGAGATTTCTAGAAAGAGGGAAGGATCACTCCTAAATGCGGCCTTTCTCTTATATACGATACCATTCGCCATGGATGATACGCTTCAAAGAGACAAGAACCTATTCTTGTTCCAATCGTTTGAGGAAAGCTCTTTGCTTAACACATGCAAGTCGGACGAAGTGTAGGCGGAAAAGCCGTTGCGTGTAGGATTGGAACTTTCTTACTAGCCGTCCTAACACTTGTTGAAGGGAGCCCACTTGCCTAAGCTCTCCATAGCTTTATGTCTATCCTGCCGCCCTATCTCTAGCTTTCTTATTTGCTTGCTCTAGAGCTCGCAGGTTTCAAAATGATAACTTCCTTCCCCGTTGTTTGGGTTTAATTTCAAGAGCTTGCCTTAGTATGAATCCCATCTACGGCTGAGTCAATAGCACCCTCCAACTTTAGTGATTCAATTGCAAACAGAAAGACAACTGCAGTTGCTGGACTAGCACTTCAATTAGCTGTGACAGTATCCGTTGGTGCGAGTGAGCGTTCCCGCAGCATCGAGAATGGTAAAGTGTTCAATTAACCGGTGTAAGCCTATCCACTCTTACTGTGAGGGTTTCCGGTGTGCTAGAATCAGCAGCTATAGAATCCGCCTTACCTTCTTGACTGGTGTTACCGGTATGGGAGTACGAGTAGTTGGTGGTGAAGGCAATGATAATTGTCGTGGGGGCTATTACTTTACTTCATGTCTACCCGGTGCCAGTTCTTTTTGGTGAATGCGTAGACGCAGTTGGTGAAATAGAAGCTCTTTAAATAGCCTTTGGCTTACGTAAGATCAATCTCTTCTATAACAGCTATTCTTTGTTTGAAAGAGCTTTCGCACTTCAAATCGGATAGCGAAAGCGAGTTCCTCTTCCAATATACTACCGCTACCTTAACCTAATAATCTTACTAATTTTGATATATGGGGTCTCCCATCGGTCAAAATGGGGAGTAAGGAGTTTAGAGTCCATCATAGCAACCCTATGATGAGGAGGACAGCCTTCTCTCCCCAGACCCTTGCTGCAACTGGTAGCATCTCCCCTCTTCATGAATCGCTGCAGGATTTGAGACCGCCACGAGTTGTTCATAGGTACCAACTGGCTCATCCATCAATTCAAAACAAAAGAAGGATCTTGCTCAGCAAAGCCCCTCCCAGGTGCTGCAACTGCATCAACATCTTTTAGGGTATGTCATTTCATAATTCCTTCCTCCATTATAGTTAGGATATCTTCTTTTGGACCTAAGCCCTATCTCAGAGATATGTAGAAAGATTGATGATATCATTGAAATGATAAAAGCAACAGTCAAAGTCAAGCCGGTCCCTATGGATTCTACGTCTAGTATAAAGCATCATATTGTCGAAGCGAATAGGGCGGCACAGGATGTCCTTGATGCGGTGGAGGAAATCTCTTCTAATAAACCCGTCTTTTCAGTACCTTCTGATAGAGATCCTGCTAAAATAGCTATATGGATTTCAGGTATTTTTCTGGCTGTTGCAATTACTACTATTAAAGTAGTGATTCAAAATAGTCAATAGTCTTAGTCAAGGGGTGACTCCATATGTTAATATTGATGGATATTTTAATAATATTGCTTGAAGACGTGACACCCATGGCGAGAGATCCACCTACGATTGAGACATTTTGTTCCTTACCTAATTTATGGTTTTAGCACCATTATGCATCTAATGATAGAACTCAAAACTTGATTCGGAATGGGGGCCCGCACGAAGGAAGCCAGGGGTGGCCCACTTAGGTGTCCATCCTGCTCGAGTGGTTTTCCGTCTATTAAGACTTACTGTAATTCACACTTTTCCAGAGGTAAAATGGTAGTTGCCACACGTGATTGATTGAAGATTGATTCAAAATATCACCTTGAGAATGTGGATAGACTGACTTTGAGGTAAAGCTCCAAGTTAGGGACCCTTACCACCGGCTGAGAGTGTCCCATAACGGGCTAGGCGTGTACAGAATATATATAATGCCGAATTTCAAGTCTATATTGATCTTTATCATTATAGCACTCTTGTGGCTGAGACTCTTGGATATATTTCTTCTTTCATTTTATGCTTCATCAAGCGAAACTTTGAAGATCATCTATGAGATGATCAAAGTTGTCCTTGTGTCTAGCTACTTTGTCTTTCTTGCTTTGATTGGGGCGTCTTCTTGGTTATTTATAATTGGTAGTCTTCTTCAATACGTAGTCAAATTATTTAGAAAATCGCATTACTCGAATCGACCGGTGATGTACCGACCTTTGACCAGGCGTCCTCCTTCAAAGCTGGAGAAAAAGGGTGGGGAAAGAAGAGCGGGTATGTGGGCTTCTTTCACATAAAAGTTTTTTAATATTCTCTTTTCCTCAATTCAATTCAATAAGTTACATTGATTCGGTCTTCCCGGGGTTGTAAGATGAAAGTCACAGTAAAGAGAAAGAAAGCGAGTGAGTGAACTAAACTACTAGGAGTACAACGGTTTAGGCTTTGCCCAAATAAGAGTTAGCACAAGTCGGGCTAGTGGTGATCTTTGCCCAGGTCACACAACTCATCTATAATACGAGACACCAGCCTTTGAATTCCACTTTCGGACATGACAGAACGAAGATGAAATTGAATACGTGAGATCATCCTTTCAACCATCTTTCTCGGAGAAGTGAGCTCTTTCCGCTGTCTTCACCCCGGTTCTTTGGGCAAGTGGTGAACTGTTGCTAGGGGATCCCATTCCTGGGACTCGGAACTTACTCTTATTCAAGAACGAACGGGGAATTCTGCCCCAGGTTGATAAAGAGTCTGAGTTCTATTGTCCGGGTGTGACTACATCTTGACTCCTGCTTTCCGGAACAATCTCTAGCCGGCCTGCAAGCCTCTTTCCCTTCTCTTAATATAAGCAATAAATGGTGATCCGAGACCCGAGCATCTATCTCAAGGTCTTGAAGGAAATGCAGCTATTTCACCGAACTGTTCTAAAGAGTTAAGGGATCTCGACTTTAGAGTAATCTCTTAATCAACCTCAAGGGAATGAAAGATATCTTATTTAATTTAAATAGGACCTCGAAAGTCTTTCCTCTCAGAGAAGCTTCCCTCATCAGCTCTTTCTCCCAGGTTAGCTCCGCTCTCCCTCCAGCCAGCAATAGACAGTATCGGTCCCCTCTCTGCGTACGTGGCTCTCCCAAGGGGCTTCTGAGGATACTCACAGTTAGGTTCATCAGAAGAGAGTACGTGAAGACTTTCTCCACTTGCTAGTTATCCAGTTGGCCATAGAACAGAACCAGGAAGAGAGCTTGCCCATTGAGCTGATTCTCTATCCTCACTTTCCTCAATAACAGCTGTATTAGCTGATTCAATAGCTGCATTTGAAAGAATAGCTACGGTCTCAACTGATTCGTGAACTGCTGAGGGTAGCACCAACGGGGGGAAGACCAGGTAACCGACTTCGCTTGTAAGTAAGATTGAGCTCCTTGCTACTATGTCCGGTTCAGAATAAGATCAAGAAGACCGTGCTCGATCTCTTTATCTAATGTTTCGACCAGGAAGATATCTCTAGCACTTGTTAGTTAGCTACTTCTTTCACTGACCGCTTTTCATGTTGAATCCTTGAACTACCTTCCTCTCTCGTACACTAGATTCGGGAACCTACTCTGGCTTACTTGAGTCGTCTCTCCTTGGGTTTCACCCAAACCCTGCTTCTCTCATTCATCTTTCACCGTCTTTGAAGATCCCTTAGGTACAATGAAAGAGAAGGATACCGAGCAAGTGTTGGAGAGTTGGCCCTTGGGATAGAATCTCTAAAGCAAGCTCTTCCCGAGCCATCAATTAATGGCAGTTCTAGAGTGAGCGAATAAGCTCCAGCTAAAGAGGCAGATGCTGTTGACGAAGATCTTGCCGAAGAAGTCGGCATTAGGGATAGCGAGGAAGTAGATCCGATCGGAAAGAGGGAGAACATCCTAGGGCTAGTGGTTTTGTTGGGATAAGTACCGCCCTTGAACCAGACTCTTCTTCTTTATCACGGGGAGAATCGATCCTAGAGGGAAGATCTCTCTTTTATAAGAAAGCAAGGAAGTACATTTTGTGCCCAACAGCAAAGCCCTCTTCTGTTGAAAGTGAGGATGTGAAAGATTCTTAGTAGTAATATCATAGGTACGAGGAAAGAGCAAACTTTTCCGATCATCGCAAGAATAGCCCTCACTTCAGACTTCGTTCCTCGGGTGCCGGAGAAAGAGATTCAGATTCGGAAACAGAAATCCGGGATAACATCTACCGTTGGGAGTGGGGTGCGCGGGCTAGGATGACGGGCTGGTTGCGGTTCAAGGGAAGGTCTTGTAATTGAATCCCTTAGTGGTCTGCGAGATAGGGAATATATGTATGTAATAGCTCCTCCTCCTGAATCTGAGAGTGCGGGAACTGAAGATGAGAGGCTTACTTTGCAGGCTTGCCGGTAATATGGATGATCAGCGCTCGTCCACAGGGACGGACTTGCTTGCTAGAAAGAGAAGCAGGCTAGCAGCAGGTAATACATCTTCCGGAATAGATCTTGAAAGAGAAGATTCAGGAACTGCAGAGTCCATAGATTATGATTCCTCACTATCAGCAGATGAAACTTCCTCACCCGCTACCTCCTTCCTATCTTCCTCGCTTGCTGGTAATAATGAGATAGCAGATGAGGGAAGAGAATCCACCTACCCAGGTCTTCTCACTCCAAAGCGTACTATCTGTGGCCTGTATACCAGGAAGAGCTTAGTTCAGACCTGGAACTCTATTACATCTACCTTCGTTCCTCTCCTGCTTAGTCGAACGAGTTAGTTAGCACTACCTCACAACCGACCCTGAAAGGAGAGGCTGTAACATTGCTTTCAGACAGAAAGCCCAGGTATAGCACACACCATCGGGAGAGGTCTAGCTCCGCAAGCAAGTTCGTCTTTTCGGGTTCAGGGATGAGGAATGAAAGACGTTCAGTTAGCCTTTTTTTTATTCAATTCATTAAAAATTCTCCTTTCGGGCGTTTACTTTACTTCTAAACTACTCCTCATCCGAGGTTGAAAAAGCTGCTAACAAGAAGAGTTTCTCTTTTCTCTTGCGACCCGGTTGAAGGGATCGAGCCCAGACCAAACGAATTGGAAGCATTTCTTTGCCCAGCAGCAGGTGTAAGAAGTCAAGATGAAGTAAGCATGTATGCAAAGATTACTCGCTCACGGCGAGCGGTACTACTATGCGTAGTATGTCCAACCAAAGGAGAGTCCATTTGGTTGTTTGCGGTTGGACACCCCGTGTCTTAGGCTCAACTGAAGCAACTACTCGCTTTGGATCTGCAACTTGAAGATATTCATATAGGCATAGGTAAAGGTATGGTCAAAGGCAATCGCAGTGGTTGTTTCACCCCAGAGTAGATTCACTCATAGCAGATACAAAGGCAGGAGCAAACCAAACAGCTAAGTAAAAGCAGCAGAGAGTCGCTATACGGGGGCAGCAGTCGCCCTAACGAAAGAATGAGGAGAGTGCTTCCGAAACGAGAGAAAGACTTGAGAAAGCCCTTCCGCTGAGACTAGCCTCGCTCTCGTTCGGCTCATCCTTCTGCTCCCTATGAACATCCTTGCCGACTGAGACCAGGCTAAGTAGTTTCTTCCATCCAACTTCACAGTAGTGATCATCAAACTGGAGTGGTCACTCAGCCTGCTTCCCATGGGTGTGATCGGCTTCTGGGTTGGCCCGGTTACGTTACTTGAGGTCTCCTCCGCCATAGGTAGGGATTTGAACTAAGAGACTCTATTTTATTTCTCTAAAAGAAGCGTGTGGTAATGCTTAAACTCATATACATCAACCAAACACCACATCCACAAACATAACTAAAAATATTCATCCTGGAATGTTAAGCATAAGAAAACAACTCTAAAAAGCCTTCTCAGTCGCCGGAAAAAGATGCTGAAAATCGAATAAGTTGTTCAAGATGTTTGGTTGCAAATCTCTTGCTACTCCTCTTGTAGCAAATGAAAAATGGATGAAAGAAGGTGTGATAATGCCAGTCGAAAGGCAATGACTATGAGTTCTTACTCTTGTTCCAAAGGAAGCGAGTGACTCTAGGTCTTCCGGAAAGGTAGTTAAGTTACCCGAGGCTAATTCAAATCACTCTTCTTTCAGCCCTTGTGACTATGCTTTTTGTGGTGAACTTTTGTCGACTCTTCACTCTTGGGAACAATAATAGCAATGGTTTCATAAGCTGTGAACTCATCTTTATTCTCTCACCTGTAGGCGAGTGAATGACCCAATGAAAACGAGGAGAAGAGGTCACGTCTCAGCCCAAGGCTACTTTACATAGCTATGATTCGATCTCTCAAGATCTCAGATTCGGATTTGATGCTTTTCATCTCTGTTAACGAATGCTAATCCACTTTTTATCCCCTACTGAAGGAATTTAAGTCAGTCTCAGTCTGCTTTGTTCAGTTCACTCGGAGTTTCGTCTTTCTGAAAGAGTCAGATCACTTCCTTTAACGGGAGCAAAAACTCCCTTTACTTATTCTTCTACCGCCCCTGCGAGTGCTGGAATCCGGCTTGGCTCCTTCCCTTCCTCCCTTTCTTCTGTGCGTGGGATAGATTTTAACCTACTTATAGATTGAAAGCTTACTCCTTGCCCTAAAATAAGCCAGTTTTGAATCAGACTTGAAAACTTTTAAAGATTTAGCAACTTGAGGGTCTTATCTTGAAAGGCAGACTAAAAAGAAAGACTCACTTCATTTATCCCCAGGACTTGTAACCGCACCGCCTACTCTTACTGTTAGAGTTCCGACTGCCCTGAACCCGTAACTGCTTTTACGGAAAGAAAGAATGAAATATGAAAGGTAGTTTCCCTCTTTCTTTTGCTTATCAGGGGGTTTCTAATTGGGTTCGATCATACGCGGAGGAGTAGCTCTAGCTCATGTTAGAATGAAGTAAGTGAGTGATGAGCAAGGCCCCTAGCGATAGGAGAAAGAAGAGAGGGAATGCGGGCTTCTTTCTACTCACTGGAGTTTTGTTTTGGAGAGAGCATTGTGGAGCAGCAAAAGGCATAAGGGGGGTCGGAATGGAATGAAGAAAGTAGTCTCCCCCGCCTTTCTCCGATTTGAGATTTGAGAAAGGGTATGGGGGACGAACGTTATAAAAAGAGGAAGGCAGGCTTAGTTCGACGTGGTCAGCAGTCCTATCTTCGAGAATAGAAGGATCGCTTCTGCTTTTCACTCATGGGCAGCTGTGAAAAAGAAAGAGGAGACCTTCAATCAATCAATGCTTTCGGGCGAAGTCCTTCTGTGTAAAAGTGGTACTTTACTTTCCTATAGTTGATCAAGGCAGCTTTCCTTTGCTAGTGAATCAGATCTTTGGCCTTACCGTGTTACTATTCGGAGAATGGACTCTGTTAGGGGTTATCTCTTTCTCCTGGCCTGGCTGGCTCTCCTACCTGGGATCCCGACTATCATCCATATCCGTAAGCATTCCAAACTCGCCCTTCACCCCTCAACCATTCAACAGAAGCAATAGCAAAGAAAGCAACAAGAGTGGAGAGAACAAGCTCTTCAAGCTCAGCTTCGGCAACTGCAACTCGAGAAAGCAATTCAGTTTGTGAGGAACCGGCCACTTCTTTATATACGTTGCCATTTGACGATCTGTCTGTTCAGGCAGGTGACACGGAATTGAGTACGGAATCAGAGAAGGGGGACAGCAACGTAAAAGACTGAGGGAAATGAGTTCCGAGATCTTTTTTTATTCCCAGTTTCGTCTCGTCTATCGGTCCTTAGTCTTAGAGAAATTGGTGGCGTCAAGAGCAAATAGAATCAATAGATAAGATTTTCCTCGATGAGTTGGCTAAAGCCCTTCGCTTCGACCGTTCCTTCTTTCTTTAGTAGCGAGTCTAACTTTACAGATATCGTTGATTTTTACCATGACCCGCCCTGACTTGACTGGTGGGAGAGAAAGTCTCAACGCTAACTCACTAGACGGACAATCGACCAACGGGAGAGACCCGATTCAGCCTGGGAACATTACTTCCAATAGTGGCAGGTAATTATGGGTTCTGCCGCACCTGATTCCCGATAAACGAGAAACCATCACATCAATGAAGGAATGCAAGTGTAGTTTTCACCAGATCAAATGTCCCTTGATCTATTTGAAACGAACTACCCTACGTTCAATAAAAAGAAAGACTGTCTGGCTGTAGCCATGCCGAATGGAGAAGGAGGGGCAAGGGCAGACCGCTGCTGGTAGCCTTAATTGGGTGGCGCGCTATAGATCGGATCCTAAGTAGCTATAGGATGAACCCTGGAAGCTGCAAAGAAAACAATAGTTGTTACTGGCCTGCCATCAAAATAAGCTTTCCTGTCCCGACATCTCGCGTAAAATAAAACGCATTTTCCTTCGACAGAATACAAGCACAGACGCTGATGGCACCTAAACGAATATAAATATAATAAAATAAGGAGAGTGCTACTTTACTTCATGTGTGACTAGATAAGTCAGCAGTAATGAAAGCTGCGATCTATGTCACGACAGATGAATGGAGAGAGCAGTCATCCTAAGAGTGATCGATTTACTGTTGAAAGGTGGCTGCAGTGAAGAGCATGCCAAAGATCTCAGTACATATAGCGCAAGACGAAGCGCGGAACGTACGACCAGGGGTAGCTGCGAACGATAGGTACTGCTCGCTATCG